TCTCTTATTTTATTTATACTCTTCTTTCTGCATCTCTTTTCTTTCCATTGTGAGTAAAAGGGAACAGCAGTGGCTCAAGTATGTTCATTGGTATCATACTGTGGCAGTAGATCCTGGTGTCTTTCTCTCAGCTTTCAGAAGCACCTTTCGTCTCTCGTAGCTGTAAGGAAGGCAAGGAGAAGATCCGCATATTGTCCTTATGGGTCCTCTTTATGATGAGGTTGCTAATAAGGGTGGGTAAAGTAGTCCCAATGCTTTTTCCCTCGGTAAGGAACACTTATGGCATCTAAGGTACGCAATTTCTTGTGTTCGCGTTTAGCTCCTTGAACAACTTTGTATCATTCGATACCACTAAGCAGCGGTTAATCGGACATTCCAGAGAGTGAGAGGTCCTTCGGGAAAGAAGAAGCCTAGCCTAACATTGAAATAAAAGTGCCGTAGAGAGAGATCATTTAGTGATTTGATCGTCTAAGATGAAATCACATAGTATACGGCCTATAATCTTGCTTCTTTTGCATTCAACAAGAAAGAGAATTGGTAGTCCACCATCATAGTACCTGAGTTTGATTGAATAGCTCTATTTGTAGTCTTCTTGTTTTTGAGAAAGTGCTCTAGACATCGGTTCATCCCGAGCACCACATAGTTTCCAGATGCAAGCAGGCGGGGAAGAGTTTATGGTTCTGAGAGGACATTCTTTTGTTATTGAATTTAGGATTGGGAAATTGATGTATGTCAGTGAAGAATGCAAGTTGACCAATAGCAGCTATGAAGAACAGCACCTGTGCAGTATGTCATTTATAACGGATTGACCTTGAATAAGCCATTGAAATGCTATCAAAAGATAGCTCTGTTGATAAGTTATTTGAGTTCTAGATGTCTACAACTTACCACACTCGTTTTCCCTTTGTATCACCCGCAGAGCAGACTTCTTTTGTCTAAAGCTGAAACCTCTTTCTTCAGTGAGAAAAAAAGGTTGTTCTTTGGAGGGACATCCCTGGCTAAACAAGTTCTTCGGGTTTTTGCTCTGATGAATGTGAGGGCGACACCCTGAGCCTTATATTTCATCACATTTGTTACTAAACACGGTAAGGTCATGTGTGCTTTATGACCAATAAATAAATGTGTGCTTTATGACCAATAAATAAGAAGCATTCAATTGTGGTGGAAAAGAGTTCACTCTCAGAGAAAAGATCGCCGTCGTGGAAGTGCAGAATTCCAGAACGATAGATTCGACCTGGAGCGCTATCTGGTTATAAGTGTTATATGCTTTGAAAAGCCAAAGGAGGTGTTGAGTTTTCATGAAGAAGAAGCTTATCATACCATGAACGAATCAACAACCATCTGTTAGTCACACACAGTGTTAGCTTTTAGTTTGAATCATAGATAAGCCTTCCTTAAGTGTAATTTGGCTTGGTTTAGAATGTTGCAATGGAATACCAATCTACCGGATTTGACAAATCAAGTAGAACCGCGTAGCTCACACAGCGGGTCTTAGAGAGGAACCACAGCAGTCTAAGGGAAGAAGAAAGAAAGCATACTGGGCTAGCACACAACTCGAAATTCATTAAGATTTTGTTTGATCTCCAAATGCTATAACTAGCAATAAGGGCTAGACATCCTAGAATCAAAGTGCACAGGTCTCTAAATCAGTATAATGTTGATTTTCTCAGATGTTCTCTCTTATTTAGATACGAGAAAAAATAAAGGTTATTAAGCCGCTCACTTGCTTAAGAAAATATTGATTTAGTGGATACCTCCCTCGTTCTGTGGGATAGGGAAGACTGGATTAGAGAAATCCGAATGAAAGAATTCATTGTAAAAACAACAATCTATTAGGGCGTAGTAGGTATACCAAGCAAGCTCTCTTTCTTCTTCAATGAGAACCGGGTAATTGTGCTGTTCATGCTCCTGATCATTGCATCTTGGGCTGAAGAATGACCCAATTCCTTAGCTTCCATGCATTAATCATATCCGGGGATGTGGGAATAGGGAGATGCCATCCATCTACACGACACGATAGCTTAAGCAAAGAATAGAGAGAGCTAAGCTAGAATACAAACAAAAAAGATATTCAACTAGCGTAGGCCTACCATAGACTAGTCTAAAAAATCTTTTCTTTGTCTGTCAGCGGGGGGGAAAGCAAGCTTACGGTGCTTTGGATGTTAATGTTTTTGTAGGATACTAAGCACCTATATATACATTGTTTTAGACTCCTCTGTATAAGCGTATAAGAGCTATTATGCTCGATAAAAGGAAGTTTATGAATAAGTAAGTCTTTCTTTTTTGAATAGCCGGCGGGAGAACTTACTTTTCCGGCTATCGTATGAACAATGCCGTCCGCTTTTCTTTTTTTAGTTTCCATGGGTCTCTCCGACGAAGTAGCGGAAGCATGAAATGCTATTCACGAATGAGCATTGCTATCTGATTCCTACAAAAGAGATAGGGGAAGCTAACTTTTGTCAAATGGGGCTAGAAAGCATAGAACCCCGTCTTAAATCAACCGGTGAATCCAGAATCAAAGTGAGGAGAACAGGATATGTTATGAGAAGAGTGACGTGGGAATAGATTGCATTTCAAAAAGAATCTATACACTCAATAAGCCAGAACGGGAAGATTCAACTGCAAAAAGAACTGGTACGGTGTGAGAAGAGGCCTATTCTCAATAATGAACAAGATGATGCAGCTCTAGTTGCTGGAGGCAGAGGACGTGGACGCGGCAGGAATAGATCCAGGGGGAGGACGCGAATAAAAAAGGCTATGAGGATCATAAAAATTGAGGTGGAGGGAGATTGTATAACTAAGGATCGAGTAGAGGAAGACGTCAGTCTTTCAGTTGTAGATGATCATTACCGAAAAAGATGTACATTCGAATGAAAAAAGAGGGCCTGTCCGAGAGGAAATAAAGAATATTCATTTGCGGATTCTTCCGAACAAGCAACGGATTGAGCAACTAGCGCTCAAGAACAAGCAACGGATTGAGCGCACTAGCGCGAAAGCCGTTGCGCGTTAGCACATCCTCTTGCTCGGGAACGAGGGGACTAAAAAAATTGTCAAAAGCCATCTTTATCTTTCTCTTTAACTAACTAAGTATTATCTAAAATATGTCTATGAGGTATTTTGACTTAATGGGGAGTAGGCATCTCATTCATAGGCAAGAGCAGGCCGGCCTGAAGGCATGAACTGAAGGCGGGCAAGAAGGCATTAAATGGCTTTGTTTGAAGGATGCAGTGTAGCCTGTGCGGAGTACAGTATCTTTCTTTCTATAAAAATATATGGAATCCGCGATCCTATCCTATTTTTAGAAGTAATTTTAGCATTCGAAATTATTTTCTTTCGCAAGAGCACTCAAACATAGATTGAAGATCTTCAGTTCTTCGGTCGGCAGCCGCAGTCAGTAATAGCAAGCAGCAGGCTGTCCCATACTACTTTTCCTTTGAATGTTCATTCTGGAATTGAATGTCACAAACAAGACTCATACTTCAGACTTTGAACTGCTTGAATCAGGAGCTGTAATCCGCAGCTTTAGAGATAGGGGCGGCAGTCACAGCATTGGCAGCAGTGAGCAGAGGTCAAGAAGAAGAAGCGGTAAGAGCAGTTAGAGAGCAAGCAGCGGCTCATCAAACCTTTCTGTTTCGGTTACAGCTCAAGCGGTTTGTTTTCAAGTAAGGTACTCAAGCAAGCTTTCCTCCTGAAGACAGAGTTTCGGGTGAGCTAGCAAAGAAAGCAGCAGTGCCACCTAATACTCGTAGACTAAAGTACTTCTTTTTATATCTAGGAACAAGCGTCGGAGTCAATATCAAAGTAGCAGCTGAAGCTGTCCAGCCGAAAGACAGATCTGACAAAGCCGGTGAGGGGGGCAAGTGTTCTTCGGACTCATTCCAATTGAGTGCCAAGATGCGCCTAGAGCATAGCGCTGGGGTGCGAGAACGAGTAGGAAGTTATGGTCCCACCCAGAAGAGTGCACTGATAGCCTATCTATCAATCTTCTCCAGCCAATGACATAAGATAGGGAATCTTTCTGATTGGTCTAATTGAGAGGAAAGATAGGATGATATTAGTTGCAATCGGAGAGAGAGGAAAGTCTCTCGATGTCCCATTCCAGACAAGAAGAAATGGACTTACTTATAGACAAGTCTCCGAAAGTCACTGTCAAGGCAGGATGCTGAAAGCTACTCCTTTCGCGGGGCTCTCTCTCTATCAATTCCTTGCTGATTGATTCTAAAAGATATCTGGTAGTGAACTATTGTTCGGTAAACTCCTCTTTTTTGGTCCAGAGGATGGATGCGTCAACTTGATGTCACATATGCCGTCCCAGGGCTTTCCGGCTGGGAAAATGGAAAGAACTATTTGAGAAAAGGAATTATTCATTCAACGAAAAAATGATTCAATCTGACTTTATCGGTATTCTGGATTGAGTAAAAAGGGATATATGAAGTTCAAGGCCTTGCCAAAACCGTCATGGCCCTATTATGTATAGGCCGTACTAAGCCAATAGCGAATAACAAACTCTTTCCTGCTCCCTCGACCCTAATTAACTCCCATCCTGCCAAGCCTCAGCTGCCAGCGCATTGTATCTAAGCACACTGCGGCAAATTGATACAAGTAGCTAAAGATCTCGCATCCGACATCTCCGGCCGAACGGTTAGGCAACACTAGGGCGCCTGGGCCCAAATTCCGTTTACCAAACAAGATGTCGAGAGGCGAACTCTGTAATTCCCCTCCAGCAAAAGTGATAGCGGCTGTAGCATCCGTGTGGAAGAGGGTAAGCTTTCGGCAACACCTTTTTCAGATTGGAAAGGATGAATACTTGTGTTGGGTCCTGCAGACCAGGATAGCCTCAGATCAAAACCTAAATGTGCCAGGGGTTGATCATAGAAGCCAGGGCAATAAGTATTCAGGAATTTGATCGCCTTCCATACTTCACAAGCTGCGGCTAGTTCAGGACTCCATTTGCTAGCTTGCCAAATAATTTCATTACCTTCACGAGCAAGATCGCGCCCTTCGTTACGAGCTTGTACACAGGCTTCTAAAGCCACCCGATTAGCTGCTGCACCAGGTGCATTCCCCCAAGGATGTCCTAAAGTTCCTCCACAAAATTGTAATACGGAATCATCTCCAAAGATTTCGGTCAGAGCAGGCATATGCCAAACATGAATACCCCCTGAAGCCACCGGTATAACACCCGGCATGGATACCCAGTCCTGAGTGAAAAAGATACCGCGACTACGATCTTTTTAATATAATCATCACGAATAAAATCAACAAAACCTAAAGTCATTTCGTGTTCCCCTTCTAGCTTACCTACTACTGTACCAGCGTGGATATGATCCCCACCAGACATACGCAATGCTTTAGCTAATACACGGAAATGCATACCATGATTTTTCTGTCTATCAATAACTGCATGCATTGCTCGGTGAATGTGAAGAAGTAAGCCGTTGTCGCGGCAATAATGAGCCAAAGTAGTATTTGCGGTGAATCCCCCGGTTAAGTAGTCATGCATTACAATAGGAACCCCTAATTCCCTCACAAATACAGCTCTCTTAATCATTTCTTCGCATGTACCAGCAGTCGCATTCAAGTAATGACCCTTGATTTCACCCGTTTCGGCCTGTGCTTTATAAAGTGCTTCGGCACAAAAGACAAAACGGTCCCTCCAACGCATAAATGGTTGTGAGTTCACGTTTTCATCATCTTAGGTAAAATCAAGCCCACCGCGTAGACATTCATAAACCGCTCTACCGTAATTTTTTTCGGATAATCCCAATTTAGGTTTAATAGTACATCCCAATAAGGGACGACCATACTTGTTCAACTTATCCCTTTCAACTTGGATACCATGAGGCGGACCTTGGAAAGTTTTTGAATAAGTAAGGGGAATTCGCAGATCCTCCAGACGTAGAGCGCGTAGGGCTTTGAAACCAAATACGTTACCCACAATGGAAGTAAACATGTTAGTAACAGAACCCTCTTCAAATAGGTCTAATGGATAAGCTACATAAGCGATATATTGATTTTCCTCCCCAACAACGGGCTCGATGTGATAGCATCGTCCTTTGTAACGATCAAGACTGGTAAGTCCATCAGTCCAAACAGTTGTCCATGTACCAGTAGAGGATTCGGCAGCTACTGCAGCCCCTGCTTCTTCGGGCGGAACCCCCGGCTGAGGAGTTACTCGGAATGCTGCCAAGATATCAGTATCCTTGGTTTCGTACTCCGGGGTGTAGTAAGTCAATTTATAATCCTTAACACCAGCTTTAAATCCAACACTTGCTTTAGTTTCTGTTTGTGGTGACATACGTCCCTCCCTACAACTCATGAATTAAGAATTCTCACAACGACAAGGTCTACTCGATATGGATTAGGCGTAAATGAAACCTTTGCTAAAATCTTTATAAACAAAAACAATTAATATCAACTCATTAAAGAAAATAAAGGGCATGCTTATGTTAATGAATATGTCTCATTCATATATAATGCATACACCCTGTGTATATTCTATCCTATAGGAATTCTATAGGAATTGAGTTGTTGTTATGGTAAGTTAACATACTTCGTTATTAAACCATGGATTTGATTCACCAAATCCATCCTTATTGTATACTCTTTGATAGATATAGCGCAACCCAAATCAACCCCTAACCCTTATTTTACAAGTTCTTAATAGACCCCTTTCTTTTTTTGAGTAGAAATACCTAAATACTAAGAAAATTCTCTGTTGACAGCAATCTATGCTTCACAGTAGTATATATTTTGTATATCGAAGTCCTAGATAGGAAAGTAGAGTAGGCACAGATCCTTCACAAAAGGTGAAATCTATATGAAAAAAAGATTGATTGAACTTTCCAATGGACTCATTCCATGAGTAAACGATTGAATGGGATTCGCTTGGGCAACGAAATCAAGTGCTGGTCCCCTTTTCTTTCTTATTGAATTAACTAATTCATTTCCTTTTTACTTTTGGCTTTTTGGATATTTATTTGGATTTTCTTTGGCATTATTCAACAAAAATAAAAGAAAAATTTCGACAAATTCGATTTTGATGATAATTATGTGATAATTATGAGAACCAATCCTACTACTTCTCGTCCCGGGATTTCCACAATTGAAGAAAAAAGTACAGGGCGTATCGATCAAATTATTGGACCCGTGCTGGATGTCACTTTTCCCCCCGGTAAGTTACCTTATATTTAGAACGCTTTGGTAGTCAAGAGTCGAGACACTGACGGTAAGCAAATTAATGTGACTTGTGAGGTACAACAATTATTAGGAAATAATCGAGTTAGAGCCGTAGCTATGAGTGCTACAGACGGGTTGATGAGAGGAATGGAAGTGATTGACACGGGAGCTCCTCTCAGTGTTCCTGTCGGTGGAGCTACTCTCGGACGAATTTTCAACGTTCTTGGGGAGCCTGTTGACAATTTGGGTCCTGTAGATACTAGTGCAACATTCCCTATTCATAGATCCGCGCCTGCCTTTATCGAGTTAGATACAAAATTATCCATCTTTGAAACAGGTATTAAGGTGGTCGATCTTTTAGCTCCTTATCGGCGTGGAGGAAAAATCGGACTATTTGGGGGAGCTGGAGTAGGTAAAACAGTACTCATCATGGAATTAATCAACAACATTGCTAAAGCTCATGGAGGCGTATCCGTATTTGGCGGAGTAGGGGAACGGACTCGTGAAGGAAATGATCTTTATATGGAAATGAAGGAATCCGGAGTAATTAATGAAAAAAATCTGGAGGAATCTAAGGTAGCTCTAGTCTATGGCCAAATGAATGAACCCCCAGGAGCTCGTATGAGAGTTGGTTTGACTGCCCTAACTATGGCGGAATATTTCCGAGATGTTAATAAGCAAGACGTGCTTCTATTCATCGATAATATCTTTCGTTTTGTTCAAGCAGGATCGGAGGTATCTGCCTTATTAGGGAGAATGCCCTCCGCAGTGGGTTATCAACCTACTCTTAGTACAGAAATGGGTTCTTTGCAAGAAAGAATTACTTCTACCAAAAAGGGATCTATAACTTCGATCCAAGCGGTTTATGTACCTGCGGACGATTTGACCGACCCTGCTCCTGCCACAACATTTGCACATTTGGATGCTACTACCGTACTTTCCAGAGGATTAGCTTCCAAGGGTATTTATCCTGCAGTAGACCCTTTAGATTCAACCTCAACTATGTTACAACCTCGGATCGTTGGCAACGAACATTATGAAACTGCGCAAAGAGTTAAGCAAACTTTACAACGTTACAAAGAACTTCAGGACATTATCGCAATTCTTGGGTTGGATGAATTATCGGAAGAGGATCGTTTAACTGTAGCAAGAGCACGAAAAATTGAGCGCTTCTTATCACAACCGTTCTTTGTGGCAGAAGTTTTTACCGGTTCTCCAGGAAAGTATGTTGGTCTTGCAGAAACAATTAGGGGAATTTCAACTAATCCTTTCCGGAGAATTAGACGGCCTACCCGAACAGGCTTTTTATTTGGTGGGTAACATCGATGAAGCTAGCACGAAAGCTATAAACTTAGAAGAGGAGAACAAATTGAAGAAATGAAATTAAATCTTTATGTACTGACTCCTAAGCGAATTATTTGGGATTGTGAAGTGAAAGAAATCATTTTATCTACTAATAGTGGCCAAATTGGCGTATTACCAAACCATGCCCCCATTAACACAGCTGTAGATATGGGTCCCTTGAGAATACGCCTCCTCGACGATCAATGGTTAACGGCGGTTCTGTGGAGCGGTTTTGCCAGAATAGTTAATAATGAGATCATCATTTTAGGAAATGATGCGGAACTGGGTAGTGACATTGATCCGGAAGAAGCTCAACAGGCACTTGAAATAGCCGAAGCTAACGTGAGTAGAGCTGAGGGTACGAAAGAATTGGTTGAAGCGAAGCTAGCTCTCAGACGAGCTAGGATACGAGTCGAGGCTGTCAATTGGATTCCCCCATCTAATTGAAGACAATCCAACGGTTTAGTTGATACAAAGAAAAGGGGAGGGGGGTAGAAAAAATTATTAGATAGCGAAGCGAAGTAAGTCCAATGCTATCTAGTAATTTTTCTACCTACCTACCTACTATTGGATTTGAACCAATGACTCCCGCCGTATGAAAGCAATACTCTAACCACTGAGTTAAGTAGGCAATTTCTCACCACAAAGGAAGACCCTTTACTTCGATCGATTATAGATCGAATCCTTTTTATAAGCAATACCGCTTCGTTATTGGTATGTTATATAGTAAACGGATCAAAGGGGATCCTCTACCATTAGAGAATATTCATCTTGACAAGAAATTCTATATATATTAAGATATCTCTGACAAGGGCTATAGCTCAGTTCGGTAGAGCAACTCGTTTACACGTGCGCCAATGCTTTTCAAGGGAGCTTATTATGCAATGAACATAATGGATCTTTTTGCAAAATCAATGTCTTACTTCATGGATTCGAGAGAATAGGAGAACAGTAGCCTGACAAATAGTTGGTTCAGTCCGATTCAGGTGCCAACTCAGATGCCTAATCAAATAGAACCCTTATTGATTTGCTAGTTGATAAGGTAAATATCCAGCCCACTAAATGCTAGGCGTAATGAGGATAAGGGCCTCCAAAAAAATTCTTTTCGTTCTATGAACTTTAAGGTGTATGAAGTCTCATAGTCAACTCTTGTAGCGGAACGATAGAGACTCCATTTCACTTAGGTTGATTTAATTTAGGCCGGAGGCAGACCTAAGTCAAGGTAATCCTCCTTTGAAACACTTTGGTATTACTCCTAGATAGATCATAATACAAATAATCAACAGAGCACAGGGAGCCATCTCATTATCTTTCCGTAAAGAAAAACTATGGCGGACTAACTGATCTTTATATCAGTTGATGAAAGAGCCCAATGCAAAAAAAATGCATGTTGGGTCTTTGAAACAGTTCGAATCATTTCGATAATAATCAGTTTGATCTGTTTTACCGAGAAGGTCTACGGTTCGAATCCGTATAGCGAATCCGTATAGCCCTAATACGTTCTTTTTTTTCCATTTTTGTATAGATATCCTCCTATTTTTCCTTTAGTATAGTTTGAATTTCCTCATTAGTACTTGTTTATAGACTGGACAGTCGGCTGGTCCATAGAATAGAGATAAAAGCATTACCACAGGCTCATTCATCGAAAATCATAGAGACTATTAAATAAAGGATAGAGCAATTCCTTTTTTCAAATAGGAAAGTGGAGGGTTCAAAAACGTTGGTTTCTTGTAGCAAACTTTTATGTGCTTGTACTTGTCAATGTATTGGTAACCCCAATTAGTGTCATGAGGGAAAACTACACTTAACAAACTAAGTTGGAATAGATTACTCAGAAATAACCGTTTCAGAAAAAGAAAGGAGGTTGCTACAATTGTGGCAAACCTGGGGCACCCATGCCGTTCATTTACCAACGAACTCTATTTTGCATATTTCATTCTCACATTGCGAAATCCCTCCCGATCTTTCGATCAGTGGAATCGAGTGGAGCAAGGCTACCTCACTCCCATTAGGAAAACCTATGGCACTAAAAAGTCCGAAGAGTGAGAGCGAATGGAAGACTTTGAATGAGCTGAGAGAGTTGTGTAGCCGCCGGGGGTACTATTTGGGGACAACTTGCATGAAGAAGAAAGATGATATGGTGACAGCAGTGCTAGAAGTACAACTGCCAGAATTGCGTGTCACAAGAAGTGCAATTGACAAGAACACAAAAGAGGCGAAAGGAAAGCTCTGCTTCCCTTGTTATGTCAGAAGCAAAACCAGTGAATACCTGGTTCGGTACTCCTACTTCCAGCAAAGGGAAATCGAAAAGATAGTGGATGAATTGTTGCAGCAGGGCTTCGCTCCTCAACTAGCCCCTATGCATCGCCTATCCTCTTGGTCAAGAAGAAGGACGGGAGCAGGAGGTAATGTGAATCAGCTAAGGTTGCCTTTTTCAAGCAAGTAAACTAGTGGCTTCTTCTTCTTGTGCTTCTAGTAAACTAGTGGCTTCTTCTTCTTGTGCTTATTATTCTTACCATTAGGTGGATTGTTATTACCGTCTGGAGGAATATTATCTTCAGGATATATAAAAGTAGGCGGGGTATCATCCTCTCAACCACTAGGAAAGGGGATTGCTTACTCTCTGAGTGTTTTCCATCGATATTTATTTTGTATTTGGCGATGTAGACGTTATCATCAAGTTTATTGATAAATCCTTCTAATCTTGTTAGATATGTTAATCGATCATCATCGCAGATCTCAGTCATAGTACATTTAGGGTTAATGCCGAATCGTCCATATAGAGAGTTCATCAGTATTTTGTATACGTAGGCCAAGGAATCATTACCTTCTTTCCTTCCTCATTCACCAATCTATCATGACCATCTTCTTTCCCTTTCCTTTTTTTCTGCTAGCGAGCATACTTCGCTTGTCACGAGCCGGATTCGAACCGGCGCTTTCCATTCCAGATGCATGGTCCGGATAGATACCTTTATGATCGCGACTTTGGTTACGCAGTTCAAGAAGAGGGGCAATCACCCTTTCCCTACATCCGCGGGCCGGTCGGCCATACTTTACTTAGCTTTCTAAACCAATCCACTTATTCATATTTTGAAATTAGTTCTTTCCCTCGAAGGGTACTTGTACAACTAGCTAAGGTTGGAGACTCACTTATCCGTCTACAGATAAGCTTTGTATCAATCATGCCTAATTCTTAGGTGGTGGATTCTGCCTCAAGTACTACACTATTGCGAAAGCGCAACCTACACCTATTTTCCTTCGATTGAGATCGTACCCACCACTCCTATCTCGCACGCAGGTGATGCATCCCGTTCTCCTGGTAACCAAAGGCCGAAGAAGGCTCGATTCGTCTATGAAACTAGGCAAGTGGATTCTTCTTCCTGCAGGTATGGTGCTGCCCTTTGAAGGGCGAAGCCACTAACTAATACTTCTAGAGGGACTAATACTTCTAGAGAGATTGTACCAACCTCTTCCTAGAATTGCATCTTCCCCGTACTTTCGTCGAGAGAGAAGAGCTAGAAGGCAGTTATACTTTTTGATAGTTAGGCCTGGTAGCAGCCAAGTATGTGAACCATAATGAAATAGAACGCACTCACTGCGCCCAACCCAGCCCGAGCAACAGCACCATCAACATGAATTTTGACCACGCCCGGTGGACGCCGCCTCCACCCCGAAGGACCAGTCACACAGCGACCCCCCACTGGCCTAGCCACCATGGACACCTCACCAAGTTCATTCAGATAAGAGTTAATAAATCCCAACGTAGAGAGAGGGCTTTGGAACTCTCCTTCGTGAATAGCCCGTCGTCTTGCACTCCAAATCGCCCAGCAGGATATCAACAGTTTGGTGAATTGTGAATGATCAAGAGGGGCAGTCAATCATCACATAACCAGTAATACCAGATCCTTTACGTATTATCGATTGATAGCATAGCATGGATGAGCCAACTCCTCAATGCCTGAGAGAGGAGGAATGCGATGCTGTGTCGAAGAAACGTCATAAAGTACAGTGTCCAGCGAAATAAGTATGGTATGCTATTGCCCCTACTCGAAGAGAAGTATTAAGGACAAGAAAAGATAAGGAAGAAAGTAAGCACTAATATTGCTGGTATTCTCTAATTGTGGGTCTCCCTCTCGGGGTGTTCGTTCCGATTTCCTTGTTGTAAAAACAAACCCTTGTTCGTAAATCTTTCTAGTTGGCAGGTCTAAACTAAGCAGATTCAGGTAATGAAGGAAGCGAAACTCTTGATATCTCTTAGTGAGGAAGAACCTGTCGATATCACGAAGTCTGGATAGAGCACCTACTTCTACCAGAAAGTCGGGATAAGCATGATACCTTTTTCCATAAGAACCATATTCTTGACTTTGATCCGGTGAATTCCTTATTTGTTGTGATGATTTCCTTGCTTATTAGGTCTTATTTGTTTGATGATACTATTTTCTTTTTAGGTGGGATGTGCACCGGCTCCCTTAGCCCTCGAGCAAGTAACCAATGAGAACATTCGGGTGAGCGCTATATATGACTTTTCCCATTATCGAATTTCAGTATGACTTTTCCTATTATCGAGATGACGTCTTAACTCGAAAGTACTAACTAGATAGGAGGCACGGGAAACCCGTGCAGCCATTTTCTCGCTAGGTGATGATTGGTTGTTTTGTTATCGAAGTCAGTATTGGAAACAAAGAGGTATCTGGCTCCTTCCGAAGATAGTGCTCTGGTACCTGCTCCTCCAAGAGGAACTTGGTAATCTAGGGTGGGCCGCATAACTAGTCAAGTGCATTTGCCTATACCACAGGACAGGGGTAGAAACTGAAGTAGAAGAGTGCAGAGTGCCAACCAGTTCACCACTTTGGTTTAGAATTTAGGTTTCCCAGAAGAGAAGGATTTCTATTTGATGGAGCCCAACGCCTGTTAAAAGTGTCCTTGCCATGATAAGACGCAGGAAACGACCCACCTACCGCTAGGGGCTACTTAGTATATTTTGTGGTAGATTGGCTTGGCCTTTGCTCTTCTTTCTAAACGGAACAAGGTGAAAACAACCCTAAAAGCTAAATCGAACTATTTCCTCGCTCTTTAGAAGCATCAGAAGTAGGCGGATCTCTATCTAAATACTAGGCTCCATTGATTCCGGGAAGTCCAGGGTTGGTACCGCTTCTTAGTGAAAGGTAGGTTGTTAATGATACCGCTTAGTCAATATAGGTTAAATGCAACGACCAATTGACATATAGTACTGTGCTTAATTAAGTTAAGTTCGCTATTCTAGTGCGATGTTCAGTTCACTGTCTCCACTCCACTATTCTTATCTTACATAATAACCTGCCTCTTCTTTAATTGATTGGAAAGCTGGTCAATAAAATGCCAGTGGTAAATCCATTGAGTAGCTGCTCGTATCCAAGGAAAAGGCCATAACAAGGTATTCTCCCCAATCTTATTATCTTTCCCTTTCGAAGGTCAGACAGCACTGGTCAATAGGAGCGGGTGGGCACATAGCAATAATAAATGGCAACAAGGCTCAACAGAGCAGAGACACAAGAATACCTATATAGAGACATGAGAAATAATAAGCCAAGGAGATCTTTACAAAACGAGAATTCCGCATCCGGTGAAAGCTGAAGTCACATAGGGAAGGGAGTTTCTGCAGATGGAGAAAAGGGAGATATCACACTGTGTGTGATAGGTTATTAGCTGGAGGATTGAGATTGGTATATGGCATTCAGATAGTCATATGCCACTGAAAGCATGGAAAGACTAGGTGAACGGGCTCACCAGGCAGGGAAAGCTAGATATAGCCTCTCTTCCTCCACTTGTTTTACGGATTCACATACTGGTTGGTATGTTCATCAAGTTCTCGATTACTACTTACGGTGCCCACTGACTCCCTTTAATGGTACGCAGTCCCTGCCAATTTATCGAAAGAAAGTGCTATCCACTGAGGGGCAAGCGGAGGAAGTGCAGAAATCGCGTATCCGTCTTATCCTCGATGGAGTACAGTGGCTATAGAAAGAAAGGAAGAGTTCGATTGCTTGGAGAAGGTATTCTTCTTGGTCGACGGCTCAGAGCGCCTCTTCTTACCCAGAAAAGGAAACTAGTCACTTCTTGCGGAATGATAGATCCGTTTGTCTTGCTCTACCTAAGCAGGATTGAGTACGATGATGCTCCCTACCTATGTGTACCTCATACTTTTCGGGCTAGAAATGCCATATAGTTAATGGAACTATCCATTTTGGTCGATCTTGATTAGTAGATTGCCAACTTCTTCTTCTGATGATAGGAATCTTCCCTTTATTAGGTGGCTATAGCATAACGAAACAAGTAGGTTATTCTTTACTAAGTTGGTTCCTCGGCTCGATTGGTAATGCAGAAATCACCTGGGCTTGCAAGCTATGTGATGTGACATACCTGGCTCAGCTCAATCCTACGACGAATACCTTCTGCGCCTACGACGAATACCTTCCTTTCCTTAGCGGAACAAACACTCCTATCTCCTGCTAAAGCTGGATGCGCGCCGGCACACGGGCCAAAGAGGACTAAGGAGAAGGGATGCCATACTAATAGACTGGCCAAGCAAAGCCTAGGATGAATCTCTCTTCTAGTCTAGCTTCCGCTTACACTGAAGCCTCCCATACGGGCAAGAAGAGCTCCTTCTCTTTTTGCCAAAGCAAAGACTCGCCTTTCTTCTTTTCCTTGTGCAAGTCAACTGTTCCCTGGCACACCTTCAGTTCAGCTGTGACATCTTGCACTTGTAAGATCACTTGCTTGCCTTTATGCTTGAGTTTCAGCATTCCTTTACTCCAGTCAACTGTCATTTGACCAAAACTTTACAACCAGTCAATGCCTAAAATAAGATCATAACCTTGTACATCAAGCACCCTAACTTCTGTTTCAAATTCATGGTTTTGTAACTTGAATTGAAGGTTGTCACATTTGGTACTGGTCAATAACTTACGGCGAGACGAGCAGCCCTATACCACGTGTAGCCACACTCGTCTGTCCTTTTCTACTTAGTTGGACAGATCACTTCAGAAAATCGTATAAAAATCAAGCAAGAAAACGTATGCGCTTTAGCAACAAAGCGCTCATCCCTTGCTTGTTTAGAAAGATTACCGATTCATCCAATTTGATCAGAAGTGAGTTCATTGTTGTTGTATAGCGAAACCTTTCCTTGACAAAACCATTCTCAGCTAATAGAAGCCGAGCTATCTATCCAGATCAGGGTTGAACGAAGCGAATGGAAAAGCCAAAGAAAACAGAAATCCATTGCGATTAGAAACCTGTGACTCTACAGCCAGGGCTCGATGGCGATGTAAGATAGAAAGAATGGGGAGTTAGGGCTTAGGTTTCCTCTGTAGCCAGTTCCAATTCCAAATCATTTGCCGACATGCGGACTCACTTCTCTTTTATGGGATGAAAGCCCTTATCCAAGTTGTCTATTTACGTGGGTGAATCAAGTACAACAAGTCAGGTCAGAGCTTGTGGTAGAAGATTGGGCTCTGCGTAGCAGATCCACTCAACTAGGAAAGAAGTACGCATTGCTGACTGACTGCTTGATCGATCCTAGTTACTAGTAGCTAATCAAGTCAGAGTAGGGTGGCCGAGAAGCTTCTTGCCGGTGCCCCCCAAAGCAAAGCACAGACTCTACTCACCCACGCGTTTTCCACCTACGGAGGGGGAAATCATCGAAATATCCTCACCCCCTGAAAGGGAACCCGAAAACAGGACGAGAGTGGATAGGGTGACTAAGGAGGCCGTCAAAATTAGTAGTGAATTTTTGAAAGAGAAGATTACAAAAAGGCGAGAGCAGCATAATCGTTAGTTAAGGGTAAGAGGGGACGGGCCCGTATAGAAAGTAAATCCTTCTTTTTCCGATATGCCGCTCCGCAAGCAAGGAGTGCCACGCACGAGCGGAGCGAAAACTAAGCAAGGGGAATTCCGTCATTCCATGGAAAGCATGCGAAATCCTTTGATTGTTTATAGAATAAAAATCACTATATAGTCTTTCTTGTTCCACTTGCAAGGCAAGGAAAAAAATGTCAGTTTCGTTATTACAACCTTATTTTTTTATGTCAAAGACAAAAAGCTACGCGCAAATTCTCATTGGATCTCGGTTGTTCTTAACAGCGATGGCTATTCATTTAAGTCTTCGGGTAGCACCACCAGATCTTCAACAAGGTGGAAATTCTCGTATTTCGTATGTACATGTTCCTGCGGCTCGGATGAGTATAGTTATTTATATCGCGACAGCTATAAACAGTTCCTTGTTCCCATTAACAAAACATCCCCTTTTTCTTCGCTCTTCCGGAACCGGTACAGAAATTGGTGCTTTTTCTACTTTGTTTACGTTAGTGACTGGGGGGTTTCGGGGAAGGCCTATGTGGGGTACCTTTCGGGTGTGGGATGCTCGTTTAACTTCTGTATTCATCTTGTTTCTTATTTACCTGGGTGCACTGCGTTTTCAAAAGCTTCCTGTCGAACCGGCTCCTATTTCAATCCGTGCTGGACCGATCGATATACCAATAATAAAGTCTCCAGTCAACTGGTGGAATACATCGCATCAACCTGGGAGCATTAGCCGATCTGGTACATCAATACATGTTCCTATGCCCATTCCAATCTTGTCTAACTTTGCTAACTTCCCTTCTCTACCCGTATCTTGTTCGTTCTGGAAACACGTCTTCCTATTCCATCTTTTCCCGAATCTCCCTTAACGGAAGAAATAGAAGCTCGAGAAGGAATACCACTAAAAACCTAGTTCGCTCTCAAATAAAAAACTAGTTCACTCGCTAAAGCATCCATGGCTGAATGGTGAAAGCGCCCACCAACCTAGAAAGGCAAAATGGGTAAAAAAAAAAGTAGGACGAGATTCAGTAAGTAATTCAGTGAGTGCTTTCTTTTATAAGAAGAGCGTCGGCTTGGAAGAAGAAAATGAAATACGAACAACCGCGCTGGTCGTAATAGATCGACTTGAATGCGTCTTCTTGCTCCAGCATTCAAGTTCCATTTCAAGGGAGGACGACGTATCATGATACTTTCTGTTTTGTCGAGCCCTGCTTTGGTCTCTGGTTTGATGGTTGTACGTGCTAAAAATCCGGTACATTCCGTTTTGTTTCCCATCCTAGTCTTTTGCGACACTTCTGGTTTACTTATTTTGTTAGGTCTCGACTTCTCCGCTATGATCTCCCCAGTAGTTCATATAGGAGCTATTGCCGTTTCATTCCTATTCGTGGTTATGATGTTCAATATTCAAATAGCGGAGATTCACGAAGAAGTATTGCGCTATTTACCAGTGAGTGGTATTATTGGACTGATCTTTTGGTGGGAAATGTTCTTCATTTTAGATAATGAAACCATTCCATTACTACCAACCCACAGAAATACGACCTCTCTGAGATATACGGTTTATGCCGGAAAGGTACGAAGTTGGACTAATTTGGAAACATTGGGCAATTTACTTTATACCTACTATTCCGTCTGGTTTTTGGTTTCTAGTCTGATTTTATTAGTAGCTATGATTGGAGCTATAGTACTGACTATGCATAGGACTACAAAGGTGAAAAGACAGGATGTATTCCGACGAAATGCCTTGGATTCTAGGAGGACTATAATGAGGAGGACGACAGACCAAATCACGATCTACTAAAAGGAGAAATTGTGGTTCGAGTCCACGTCGTGAGATGGCCAGTGATCTTTAGCTGGTCATGGCCATAATGTGCTTTTTCCTCGGATTCATTGGAACCCTCTTTTTCCTCGCGAAAATGGTTCCTGTAAAGCAAACTAAGAGCGGGGAAGGAACTAGGGCGGGCATAAGCTCACCAATTAGGATGCGTGATTGACGCATCTTTTTTCAAATGATCAGGGCTTTTCCTTTGGGGCTGGGAGGGTAACAACCAGGAAGGGCACCTGCTCTCCAATTTCTATTCTTTGTTATCCGTACCGAACTTATCTGTTCCAAACCCGAGAGTCATTCTTTCGATTCAGTAGAGCGATAATCCAAATTTGAGGAGTATACTGGGCGAATTCTTCTAAGAAATAAGAAAAGTAGGGCAATAGTTGACTCTTCACACTTACCCCATCTCCGCTTTCATTGAAAATCGCGTCAATAAAAAGAAAAACCACCAGGTCTTTGCAATACATCAGTATTCTTCTACAACCTGCTTGACAACAGGTACTTACTGTTTTTCACAAATAAATCAATTGCTATATATATATTTAGGTCTTCTTTATTGGGGAATATGGAGAACTATATTGGTGTGATTTGCAAACAGGGGAGCGCAGCTATCTATTTTCAAAATTCAAGTTTGGAGTACTGGCCGATTCGGTACCAGCCCTTTCTTTTCTGCAGGCACTTTCTTTCCAAATAGGATTTCCAGGTTCTGTGTTATACCAAAACTCCCGGTGCACGCACCATTTTGATCTTTGCTTCGCACCTTGTCTATTTATTTCGTTTTTGAATTAGATAAGAACGAAGGGAAATCGAATCAAAACCAAATTGAAACACGCGCCAGGAAGAAACAATCAGCTTCACCTGGTTCTGCCGAACCCACTTCTATCAATAAAACCGATCTTATATAAATTCACCAAATTGAAGCAACTTTGAGTTCGGTGGTCCAATGGTCAGATTTGAAGGGAATTTCGACTACTGGATTGACTTTGTCTTTCTATGTTTTCCGTTTTCTTCTTGATTTTTCGCTGTCGCTGAGCCCCAAGTCTACTTTACTTCTTCCATATCGACTTCTCCGCTTCACTTTCTGAGATTTATTTGCTTGATGATGCTTCTTCGCTTCGCGCCACCTCCTTCCAGTGGTATTCCTTTTACTATTATGAAAGCACAGAGAAAAAGGCCAATGGACCTCCTTCAAGAGGCTCCCCGTTCTCTGGTCCGACCGAAACAGCGTCCAGTAGGCAGAGGAAGGGTCTGCTGCTTCGAGCACCCTCGACCATTGACTAAAATGCCCCATCTCCATGGCCAGTGGGAAGAAGTAAGAAGGGGGATGAAGAGGACAAGATAAGTTCTGAATCTCCTACGAGTTCCTTTCTTTTGTTAGGAAGAAAAGGACCGAACCAATAAAGACAGAGTAGTAGGTAGTAGAATTGGTAGCGAGAGTCAGCCCAAACACCTATAGTGCTATTTTACCTCTAGTATGAGAATAGACCGGAATGAATGAGGGAAGCCTGACCTATGTATGTATTTCTTAAATAGGTAATAGAAGAAGAAGAGAGGGTTGAATTGTTGGGGATTTCGTTTCAGAAGGAATCAACTAAGAAATCAGGAAAGGCGAAGGAAAAGCGTGAAAAGAGCAAAAGAGGGAATCCCACCTAAACAAACACATGATCTCGAACTATTTCCTTATCGGGAGGACCAAGAAATAAACGCTGACTTAAAAGAAACTCAAGTGAAAGAAGCCCGCATACCCACCCTTCTTTCCCCCACCTACCTTTCCAAGTATCTAGAGAAGGAAGGTGGGGCCTCGCACTACCTGTTTGTTTGTTGGCCTTGGAAGCCGCCAGAGATGCTACACTAAAACTATCTAGAAAAAAATAACTAAAGCACCGAATAAAACAGAAAATGACACCCTCTTAATACTCCCAAGCCCTCTCGGATGAATCGAGTCTAATACGGATGAGTTAGAAAAAAGGACCCCCCGGTGCAAGGAGGCTATGAAAATATTCTAGAACTAGGGGCGAACTAGCCCCATTGAGTGCAACTTCATTAATCATAAAATCGAGCAGCAGTAAAATGTTTCATGTATTACAGTAAATCCCAAATGGATCGAAAAAAGGATAAAATTTTTGATGCACAAAATGAAAAGCGGCATTTCTGGTTTGACCTAAAAACCATTGTGGCATTCAATGAAAACTTGATCCAAAATGCTCAAATCCTTATAAAATAAATGAAGGGTAGTCGTTAAATCCACATGTTTTTCCCAAGCGGACACACGATCAAAATAATCATATAGCATTACATCGTATAGCAATTGGTTCAAATTTGCTGCTTTTCCCAGCTTCCACTTACAGTACCTCTATCGAAGCAGAACAAGTCTAATATTCCACCCCCTGTTTTCTGGGATTCTATTTCGATCCAAACCCGACACATCCACTGCACGATCCTTTTCAGCTGTAGTTCCGGGATTGGATTTACAAGGGGGGCGGGAATTCTTTGTTAGCTTTATAGCAATCCGGTTCAAAGCCAGATTGGCCCACTTATTCGAATAGAAAGAAGAGGAAGACAAACTAGCCAAGAGACAGAAAAAGGTAGAGACCAACCACCGAAACAAGGGAGTAAGGGCTAGGGGTATATGGGCCAAGAAAGGTCCGATGTATCGGTCAGCTATACCTAATCCTTCACTCAAAAACGCATCACACCCTTTGTAGGTTCAAGCCGAAGTCAAGCATGATCACCTACTGCAAACTCCAAATATCGTGCTCGGCGTACCTGGTCCTGAGCAGCTTTTAATCTAGAATAAGTGGAATCTTCTCGGCACTCTCCTTCATCTTCTGTGGCCCCGTCGGTCGGTACGTGCCAACCCCAACAAATCGGGGTACGACAAAGGTTCCCGTAGAGTGCTTCGAAAGGTGCCATTCCGATGCTAGAGTGATAGCAGTTGTTGTAAGCAAACTCGGCTAATGTATCTCTATGCCAATTTAGTAGGCCTGCTCATTGATGCTCTTCGGGCCGATTGTATGGGATGTGAATCGTTCAGGTAGGCATCTCGGGACCAAAAATCTGAATCAAGGGCATGACCGAAACCGGTGATTAATGCTTCACCCTCGGAGCTCTTAGAAAACTTCCTTTTCTTTGAGAAGCAGAACAAAGTACCTTTAGGAGACCTAGTTAGTGACTGGGCAGGACAGGTCAGCAGGTCTTTCATGAACAGAGGAGCCAACCCTTATGGGAGTGCCAAAGAAGTGTTCTTGTGTCCCCCCATGGGCAAGGCAATCCCGGAATAGGTGGAAGTGAGGTAAACAAGCCAAGGAGCGGCTTCGTGGACAGGGGTTCGTGGGACTAGAAATAAGAGAAGAATCAAGGCCATGCTCGGGTCTGCCCAGGCGTGGAACGCGCAGCGTCCTCTGGTACAAAGGCCTAAAGTCTTATGCTCTCCTCATTGGAAGGGAAACTATCATCATATCCCTTTCGAGATAGATGAGAGCTTGCCGCTTTGTAGCTATTAGTCATACCAATAAACCACAAAGTTATCCCCCCTCACTATGCCCTTGTTCAGGAGGCATAGATCTCTAATTTGAACTATACACTGACACTCTCCGATAGAGTATAATGAACATAGGCGGACATCACAAGGATTATTATCTAAAATTCTATCAAGTCCCCATGATGCCGTCATAGATTCCACATAATCATACAGTTTCCAAGAGATCCCAAACACTTCCAATAAAGGTTGTGATTGAGTATACTCCCAGTCTGTAACGACTATAGGGGGATCTAAAGCCCTTTTCATTAAACTGACTGGATCGTGACCCAAGTCGTAGTCCCGAATTAAGGAAAAATACCAATTAAGGTATTTTAGCCATAACCCCATCTGTCCCCGTAATAACGAGTATTCCAGGAAACCCTGACTATTGTAGTTATACTGACCAGGTTTCCCAGTGTGAGGATTAATAACCATTACATCCTCATCTGGAATCCACTGATCAGGAACTAGCTTTAACTCTTTTGGTCTCACCTTATGGATGAGCCATCTGACAGCTTCAGCCAATAAATAAGGGTTAAGGGGTCCGCCTCTTCCCAGCCAAAATTCTAATGGCAGAAAATAGCGTGTTATCATAACCTCCAACCTCTTGAACTTTCGAGGAAGGAGATTATGAGCTCGCGACCGTGTTTTGTAACCTGCACCACTAAACCTCATACAATTTATAAAACTAATATGAGGGTACATCATCTTTATGGCGAGAACGCCTTTAGGTTGATGTGAACCCATAAGATTCTTAATGGATATAGGAGAACAATCTACAGTGAGCCCTTTTACAAGGAATCTCTTTGCAAACTCACAACCATGAAGCGAGACTAAAGATTTGACATCAGAGATGCCAACCTGAAGTTCTCGCATTATATTGCGATAACAGATGGCCACTCTCTCATCAGCGATAACAATGTCATCACCAAGTAAAGAGTAATCCATAAATCGTTTCCTGGGTAAACCTGTTCTGCTGCCACCCACACAATTAAATGATGGGATAAAGCAAACAGGGGCCAAGAGGATAAATACCCCAATGGTTGACCAACAACAAACGAGACCGTAGATACCTTCGAGAATTTTGTCTTCTTGACAAACGGAACTTCGAATAGGTTCATTGCTAACACACTGTTTACACAGGAGCTAGCGAATGAAGGACTAAACAGAGTCCCCATTACATGAAACAAAACTCTCAATGGCATACGATCTGTTGCCGCTGTCAAATCATAAGAGTAATAACACCTTCGGTTTTTGATTCTAGATAGAGGTGCCGTTTGATGGAAAGTTCCATCGCTCGGTAGCCTCTTCAACACCTCCATCAACCAGTTATGCACTGGCTTCAGAAGACGTTGATTAACATAGTTACCAATTGCGAAGATGCGCCTTTTGGCCCTCCCTTCAACAGACTGGCCCAGTCCTCCCCACTTATACTCACCTTTGTATGGATCATCGGTTGTAGGTAGATGTGGAGCAAAAGTGCTTTCACATCTATCAATATCCTGATTCACATAGATAGAATTCATCTTATCAAATGCGAACCGAATCCGATGTGGCCAAAGGGCTAAAGGACTAAATTGTTCACCCTTCGAATGAATAAAACGAAGAAGTGAACCAAAGACCTTCAACTCTAATGGCCAATAAAGATAAGGTGACCTAGGAACCCCAACTAAATGAAAAGTTCCGTAGTTTGGTAGAGATTTCCAGGTTGGAGCCCACGTCACTCCCTGATTCAGGGGGATCGATGTGATCCAAGGCATATACCGCTTAATGAGGATAGGAAAGTTAGGACGAAGCAAGCTTTTTACGACTTGCTCAACCCTTTCCTCTCCCTCCTCAGTTAAGGGAGTAATAATAGATCCAAAGGTACCTGCCTTACTAATCTTCTTAGTCAAAGGTATTACCTTAGTCAAAGAAAACAGAGACATATACAATCGGACCAGTTTATCACTCCTATCATCTTTAACATAAATCATCTTACGATGGAATGATGGGATGATACGAGGATATCCCCTTCTGTTAAGAGAAATTGGGAATGGTTGCTGAAGCTTGGAAACCCCAGCATAAGCAGTTTGGAGAGCGGCAGCCCCATATTTACAATAAATAGAGACTTGCAGCCAACCTCCTTGCCTACCCATTCTTACAATCTGTCTTGCAAACAGGAACACAGCAATACAGTGCTCCTTAGTCAATTTGGAGTAGAGTATGAGTAGTACTTTTATGAAGTACCCACTCAGACTCCGCGTGCTTTCCAAGGCACGCCGCCACCTCTGGTACAAAGGCGCAATGCAAATTCATTGTCAAATCGTCTTCACGCCATCTGCATTCAGTTGAAGAATGTCAGAGTATCAATGCCTTTCATCATGAAATCAAACACGGAGTCTGTAACAGTTTTGATCAATCCGTCGAATTGGGTATCATAGGCTATCTTGGTTCGGGGATATCTTTGCTCTGTCACGGTACGAATGAGATAAAATGTGGGTTAAGCTGGAGATGCTACTGGTGATCGGCCATCTAGCTCTAAGCGGGCCCCTTAAGGTGGTCATCTTATTCTATCACCAACATTTTGTGTAGCTCATACAAAGTCAGCATAGCTAGCAGCTCTAGCACCCATCCCTATCGTTCTCGAGGGCGAGAGGCCAACAATCGAGAAAATCTATCCATCGATTTATGCAGTTCCATAAAAAAAGGGAATAAATTCATTGCTGAGGGATAAATGAGCCATGAACATGATGAGAAAAGCACGTGGTAACCAAATAGAATGAAAGTACTGCCTATTACTGATCGAAACCTAGCGCATCATGTTTCGAGTCGCCAGGTGTTTATTCTCTTGGAAGCTAACCTACTCTCCCACCCTATTCTATCTATCTATCTTTCCTCTTACTAGTAGGATCGGAGCTCATGCCAAGGAAATACCTCGACGAAGCCACACAAGGAAGCAGGATGATTCTTCGGGGTACTCTATACTAAGGTATCTTCTTTAGCAATGGAGGAGTGTGCCGAGTGCTTGGATACAGTGATGCCGACTTTGCTGGAGACCACGATACATACACGTCCTTCGACTAAAGTCTTCAGCTTAGGGTCTGGGTGTCTTGGTGTTGCAAGAGAGAACCAACAGTCTCTCTCGACGATAGAATGAGAGTCAAGAGCCGCAGCTATAGCAGCTAAAAGAGATCATATGCTTGATGCAGCACCACATATCTCGAGTCTTGTAACACAAGAGAGCACATGCTAGCTCCACTAAGAAGAAGCATTGAGCTAGGCACTTACCGAGAGTACCTCGGGGTAGAAAGGAATAGAGGTTGGGATTCTAGTTTCAATTGGATGTTGTCAACCGGCCTTAAAATGCTCATAAACAGCTCTTCCCCCTTCCCTTTGACTTAGTTTTCGCTCTCCTCTGTTTCTAGTAGACTAAGCCTGATCCTACTTTGCGAGTCCAACAGGTCTAGTATTCTTTTCTTTTTCGTCTGAGGGAACGTGGTAGCCCTGATCTAGCTAAGACTTTAGATTCCATTCTATTTCATTCTGATCTCGTTATGAGGAAATAGGTGAGGCGAGGCTAAGACAAGATATGGGACTTCCCGCGCTAAGTTGTTCCAATCTCTGTACTTAAGTAACCGAACTCGAAAGTGCTGCTATGAGCTAGATTTTGTGCGTACAAGGGTAAAGAAGCGAGCAAGGCTACCTTTCCGCTGGAAATCCTATACCTGAGTGCTATTTGATCAGAGTGAGTTGTAATTGAGCTTGATTTACTTGCTCTTCTATTTGCATTTTTTGTTAAGTATGTGGGTGACTCATCGTCGTGAGATCGGTTGGTCGAGGGGGAAGGCTAATCTAATAATAAAGAGAATAAGAAAATAAGTGTTTCAAGCCTAAGCTTAAGAGAGATTGTCAGAGTACTTGGCCAGCAGAAATCTTGCCCAAAGTCCCTCGGAATGGTACAATGACCAGAAAAGTGGAAGCTTTAGTGCCTTGTAGATGTCAAATAGGCTTATAAAGGCCACACCTCCTTCTTTGATGAGCTTGCACTACGGTCTCAACTTGAGACTCTAGGTTGCACAGACCCCCTCTATCTTCCTTATCGATAAGGTCAACCTTATGGTTTGCTAGAAGAAAAGTGCAATCAAAAGCGTCCGCGGAGCGCCTCAGTGGAGCAATGTTTCCTCAATGAAATCCAATTAGTGCTTGAGATGTGCAATAATGTCTCAAGAACGCTTCAATCGGCTTCAGCTGGTTCTAACCATCGATAGGTGGATAACTTCCACCAGAGTGTTGCTGCAACTCACACCGAGGGGCAGGGGGCCTCAGGGCTAAAGTGCAGATGTCAATCCGCTTAAGAATAGGGTCATATAATTAGGTGTGCTGACAGCCCATTCAAGGTGGAAGCAACTTCCCGGTCATAAGAAAAGATGTATACGCATCAGATGCAACAGTGGGATATGTTTAATCCTTGGACGAGACTGCTAAAAAAGAGGCTCTTTAAAGCCAGAACGAGTCCTCTCTTGCGGGAGGGCGCGGCGGTACAGGGGCGAAGCGGCTGCTAAGGTCCTCTTAGACTAAATATCTTTTTATCAAGCTATTATGATGCTCGCTTCTCTTCGGTTGGATTCCTCGTCATTAAAGGAAATTGTGCTTCTTCAGTTCTACATTAAAATTGTGAGTAGATTCTTAAGTTTTAAGCTGAGAAACTTGGTTTCGGGAACTTTGTGGGAGAAATAGAGCCATTTGGAGCGGAGGGTAATCGGTTTATGACAAAAACTGTGCTTTCAAACACGACACCCAGGGGAATGGGGGCTTTGTACATAGTTGCAAGACGTTGCTCTACAATGTGTCGGTGTTGACGCTCTGCGAGGCCTTTCTGCTCAGGAGTGGGGGGACACGATTTCCGGTGAAGAATAGCGGGAAAGTACGATTAACTCTGTTTTTGCTTCTTTAATTTCTCTCTGCGTGGGCTCGCCCATCAGCCTGGGCAATGGCCATTCGCCTCAAGTACTCATGCGCCAGGATCTGTCGCTTCTTAAACGAAGTCTAAAGATTGAAAGACTTTGGGCAATGTACACTAGGGCCTCTTACCCTCTCGAGCTAACCTGCTCGTGGGTCAAGATCGTTCATATCCCATACCCGCTTCAATAGGCTACTCACTAGTACGTAAAGTTGGTATTGAAAAATAGCAATTAAAATTTCATAATTTAGGGATTCTATGCTATGATAAGCCTATCGCCTGACTTCATACCTTTCGCTTAGCTCAAGTGACTACGTGCCTATCGCTTCGCCCGACTGACGACTACTTACCTTTGGTATGGTTAAACATACTGTTAGACTGAATCTTCGATTCTATTTTTCATTGTCTCGAGGTTGTAACACCTCTACTAAAGAAGAGAAGGAGGAGCTACTGAGACGGTCAAGCTTTCTATGGGACTTGGTCTGCTCAGCCATGGCCCGTATCTGCTCTTGCGAATAGGCGCCAAAAGCTAAAAAATAGGTTTCAGACCATAAGAGTTCCCCTTTAGAGGATAACCACAGTCGTTCTCTAGTGTTTATGCTGGAGGGATCCTGATGTCCAGTACTTGATCTTTATACAGGGTTTGGCACACGGACGGACTTTTCTAGTAGTGAAAATCCCACGAATCGTGACAGAGTGCTGTTTATATTCAAAGCCTTTCTCCTTCATGCCTAGACCAAAGAAAGAGCTCCCTATTCTAATACGTCTGTATCCACGGAAAGAGCGAGCCAGCGAATAGAAGGAATTCATTCAAAATCACATACATAGGCAAGACAAACTATCACTGACGACCTGATCCATAGATATTCCAAATAAAGTAAAGATGGGGCGATTTTTCTTTCTTTCGTGCGCCCCCTGGCTGGTTAAAGTAAGCTAGCTAGTTACTGCTCTGCTCGTCTAGTCAAGTAAGAGATTGAACCTGCGCACGCGCACGTTGATACATCAAAGCTTATTTCACCAAAGGTATGAGTATACTTCAGGAGAGGCACCGTATCAGCACTAACGAAAAAGCTGTTCTAAGGAATGGAATAAGGAATAAGCCAGTTCGTTTGAAAGAAGGATTCTAGATCAAATGGTCTAGCAAAGAGCACAATTTCCTCCAGTAGAGAGCTCACGATTCCGCAATTTCTCCCTGGAAAAGACACTGAGCTATCGATCTGACAAGATTCTTCCTAGAATTTATTCTCCTAATCCTAATCAAAGAGATCCGACTTCCGCCTGCAAGCCAATTATGGACAAAAATAAATATCTTATTCAAAAGCCAGTTCCAGGCCTCTCTGAAGAAGAGTCTATCTCAATCAGAAGTAAGAAGAATGGATTTGATTACTCATATTATGTTAGTCTCATATGTGGCAAGCAGTGCAGTCAGTTTCGAATAGTTTGAAAGCTGTTTTCATGCCAAATGCTCAAGGGTAAAGTCGTAAGGTGCTCTCCAGCTTTTCTTTCGAGTACTCCTTCTTAGCCAGCTGATGCTTCTCTAAAGTCAACTTACTCTCTAGATACTTTCATGTCTTCTCTTCCGCCTGTCAGTCTTTCGCTACGCTCCTCATCCTCAAAAAGTAGTCTGGATGAAAACCTATGAAATTCCATTCGCTGCGCGCCTTTATATAGGTTGTATTCAATGGTGAAACTTTCTTTAGTAGCCGAGGGTTGAAAGCTTTATTTTCATGCCGGTAAGGAATCCCTCTTTTGAAAACGAATTTCATTGCTATTCTCAAAGAAAAGGTGCGTGCCTATACTACCTCGAATCGGAACATACATAAGCTTCTTTTCAGAGAAAGGATAAGTAGTCAGTCTAATTACTCAGTTGTAGATACTTCTTTACTAGTTGCTCCAGAGCCAGGGTTGGCCTCTGTTCATGGAACTGGCACTTCGTCTTTCTTTCCAGCTACAGCAACTAGAGCGGGAAAAGCCTTTCTGATGAGTTTTCCTCGAGGGTTAGATCGATCTGCCGTCAAGCAACGAAAGGAAGTAGATAAGGGTGGGTTGCATTCACTTTGCCTTTGCAAATAAGTCAAGCTAATCAGGTAGTCTTTTAGTTTGATTAGTGGCGCATTTCGGCACGAAGTGCTGGCTTTCTTCCTTCAGCTGATGAACTTTATCTTAGTGCCCGCCCCCCCCCGGCCAAGTTGAAGTTCCCGGAACATATGGATAAAGTGGTAAGCCACCCTTCCAGGCAATCGCTGATTTGGTAGTAGTCTTCGGGCCAGCAGCTGTCTTTCTTTCTTACTGTCTGTCGCCTCACTATGCTATCCCGGTCGGATCGTACGGTCAGTAACCCTGATCCCATCGCGAATGGGCCCGGTGCAGGGTCTCGATGTGCTAGCGCTAGGACAATCGGAATACCAGGATGTCACCCACGGATTTTCTATACGATCTATAGCAGAATGCCAACACTGAATCCTTTGACCAGCGGCCTTTTTATTACTATACTATGTATGGTATGGTATGAGAAAGAGAAATGAGATTCTATAGTGTCTTCATTCACGCGTAGGACAACTAACTCTATCTTATGATACCATAAGGTACAACGTTCTAGTAGGCTCGGCTCATCGTGAAAGAAAAAAGACAGATCGCCAGTTACGGATCAGATCAGTACGACACCCGGAAATAGCCCCTTCGATGCTTCCCTTCAAAATGTAGAAATCTTCCCGCCCCTGCCTGATCGATAGCCCCTTACAACTAACTTACGAACTTCTTTCCACTAATCTAATGGTTTCATTCTCCCATCGAGAGGTTATGATACTAGCAAGAGTCCTATTCTTCTCCTCTCGATCCTACCTTGGGTTATGTTTGACAGGGATGGTCAGTGAACTTCTATTGGTTTCAAAGGAGGATAGAGATCCATTGGGGAAGGCTCGAAAGGTTATTCGATATCAAGGTTGACCCTCGACGCGCCGCAGCCACTATTTTGACTCCTTTTATGCAATTATGAACGAAACTTTCTCGATTCCAATGCAACTTATCCTTTTGGAGTTGACGTAACAAACTACGCGAGCCTCCCGATGAAGCCAACAGAAATCCTATCCGAATACTAAAAAGAAAAGGCAATTTCATTATGGTGGTATACCAGCCGCCAGTTCTGGAACTTCCAGTTCCAATCGGAGCATATAGATCCGTAAATGGATTTGTATGTATAGCCACTTCAGTCGTGCTCCTCGTTTCTCGAATGGAAAAAAAGTATCTTCTTTCTGGGAACATGCTAAACCTGAAATTCTTATGTTCGTGATTCTTCATCCACCGATGCAGAAAATCTTCCAGTTTTCCATTCTCATATGAGGCAGGAAAGTTTATGGGCAACAGGTCGGCACGAAGTGATTCATCATGTTCAAACATGAACCTTTCGCTCGTTGGGGACGGTTTATAAATCATCAAATTCCCACAAATGGAATGAGAAGTGGGTCCATGTAAATGATCGAGACCTCGCAAACAACAACGTTCCTTCCCCATATGGAGTTCGGGACCCAAAGGCAATCGTTGAGTGAACTGTATCTTATTCGTATTAGTTGACCTAAGCCGCACCATTATTGCAGGGGTGGGGCTCGGCCTCCGAACCGTACGTGGGACGAGTTTCTGCCTCATACAGCTCGGGCCGAAGACCGGGGAAATTGAGGAAAGATGGGGAGACCCAACTGCTGCCGGTCGGGACGGACAGGAAAGGGGCGGGGATAAGCTTGTGAAGAAGCAAGCTTATTGCCCCACCCCCAAAAAACCGACCCAGCAAGAAAACGTATGCGCTTTAGCAACAAAGCGCTCATCCCTTGCTTGTTGCTTCGCGTTCTTTCTATTCCATCCCAGTCCATTCCGGGATAGGCGGCTAATATAATATGTGCAGTAGTCGTCGTCTGACCAATCGGCTTGGACACCAGACCGCTTGTGCCCGCCCATTCTGTCTCGCCCTAAATGGAATGGCTCTCTTAGTTACGCTGTGCCCCGACCCGAGTCCCCACGTCCGCTTTTATCCGCCCACAACCCGGCCAACACAACATTAGGGCCGTCCCCCCCATTCTATGCTGACCCGGGCCGGGGCTCGCTTTTTGGGAAGCCCGTTCCCACCGCGCTCACGGCCCGGCTGGCCTGCCAGCGGTAGTGGGAATTCTCCCGTTCCCTGGTCAAAAAAGGGTTGGTTGGATGCGGGATCTACTCCACGAGGAGCGGTACGGACGTAGATGATATCATCACGACCTCTCTTTGCGTACCGCTAGGGATGCTTAACGCCACTTCGCCAACTGGCATTACCTGCGCTTTCGTGTCTCTCAGTGTGGTCAGCACTGGGTGTTTCCGAGCAGCGAGGCTTACACCCATTCGCATTAATTCATCCAAAGTTCCTTACCCTTATGCACGAATTTTGGAATAAGCCATCTTCCTATCAAGGTTAAGGAGTCAACTGAGCATCTCAGCGGCGGGATTGAATACCCGGATCGAATCAGAGTTCACGCCGCCCGCCCTGAACAAATAGAATAGGAGGCGTGGGCCACAGGTCGCACATAAGCCATCGGGTCGCACGACAGAAGAACACCCAACATAAAGATGCACACTCCTCCATGTGAAATAGAAAGATTCATCTTCACTTTTTTGTAGTAGTCGTGACCAACAGCCATCAGCAGTCGGCTCGTTGGTAAGGCGAGAGCTTCAAGCCCGATTTCAGGTGGCACACCCCCCAAACAAGCACCACTCGGCGAGGGGGCGGGGAAAGCTACAGGCCCAAAACCTTCGACCCTTCTTTCTATATGGGGTGCCTGGGGCACCTCATCTTGTCATTTTGTTGCTCATTCCCCTTAGGCCGAAGTGTTTGGCCTTTACTTCGGAGCGCCCGCTCACGCTTCGCTGACCTATCGCGTGGTAAAGAGAAGAGAGTACGAAAGAATTGTAAACAGAGCAGACCGCAGAAAGATTCTAAATATGACAAGTCCCCCATGGATTCGATAATAAGGAAATGAAGAACGGGAACGAAACGAAATAAAGCATTTCTAGCGGATGAGCTTCTCCCTATTTTGTCTGGTAATAGAATAGGGCGGCTTGCTTTGACCAACACTCCACTTTTTGCTCTGTCCATGGAGCGTATGAATTTCCTTGAATGTAGATAGACCAAAAAAGGGAATAAAGGGATAGGAATAGGAATTATAGTACCATTGGAAGAAGAGGCACCAGTGGGAACATCTCTACTGACGAACCATTTCAATAGTACGGGTGCTGCCGTGCCACGGGGCACGACCATGGAAGTAATGAAAAAGAAGAAGTTCTGTAGTTGGACCATCTGCTCTATCCGTTCGATTTGAGCTTCTCCAGAGAAGATGAGACGCTAAAAATGAAAGTGTTCGCAACGCATACCGAAAAAGGGTACCTATGTTGCCGACCATTAATGACTAGTTCGAAGACCAGGAGCGGGGGCACGTGCCAAGAAAGATTTGTTACTTTCCTATGGTAGAAACAAGATGAATACAGAAGTTAAACGAGCATCCCTCACCCGAGAATTGCATTTCCGCTTCAGCTTCGTTTACTTTCGAATAAAGACAGATTTCCCATACTTTTGCTGGTAATAGGAGTCGTAGTCCAGGACAAGCCTGGATGCTGCCTCACTAGGCGACTGGAAATTCCGAGTTCCCAAATCCCTAATTAAAGAGAGAATTTTCTCTCGGTCCGCGGAATCCGCGGTCTGAAGCCGCAGCTCTTTCCTAGCCAAATCAAAGACGGATTGATTTGGGGCTCGTTTTTTCGCATTTGCATTCAAAAATGCTACTAGGCGATCGTCGAGCTGCTCTAGGGAGCAGGCGGCGGTTCCACCCGCCCCGGATCCAGAAGGAGCCTCCCCCTCATTAATATTACCAGGAAGGCCTGGTTGGCCACCGGCGCAAAGCCCCATGCCGTCCCCCAATAAGAAAAACCCACCAACCAACCCACAAAAAAACCCCCACCGAGGGGAGAGACGAGGTCGTAAAGCGCAAAGCAAAACCCGTGATACGAAAACCAAAATCAGAAAGAGTAAGAACAGTTTTTGTGTATCACCATCAAGAAAAAGCGCTTTACCAAAAAACGAGACAAAATTTTCTCAACTCTCATCATGGGGTAACTCCGTCTTTTTCAGCTCTGCTCCCAAACCAAAAGAAACGGGGGACTTCTCTTAACGTCGGCGTTGGTTTTTCCAACGAAAGCCTTCTTTTGAGAACGTGAACATGAGCGGTAGACTGAACACCCACACAATCTCGATTTGACAGAGAGAGACTGTCATCGCCATCTCTTTGGACATGCATGTGTTAAGGATATAGCTAGCGTTCCTTCTGATGAGCCAGGAGCTCAGATGTCTAAGACGACACGTGTACGAATCGCTACGTTTCTTTCTATATGATAATAGATGCAAAACCAAAGTCAGTCCAAAGGAATCTTGCTCGCTCCAACGGGGAAGTGCTTGGTCTACGAATTCTACTAGCTGCCCCGCTTTCGCTACTCTTAAACGTTTGCATGTGGACCAGAGAATGGAGATGAGGATTTAGCCATAACTTGACAGCTTCTTTAGAATTATTGAACAGAACTCGATCACCCGAGGAAAGCGAATAGAGCTAGTTGCCAAGGTAGCTGGGTTACGAGATATCCCACCGCCTGTGAAGAATAGGAAGAGCCATGCATGCCTTTCTTGGCCACTTCACCGGGCGCTTATGAGCCGATTTCACTAGCTTAAAAGAGTTTTTTTGGATCGAACAATCTTCCTCGCCTTACCAAAAAACTAGATTACTGCCTTTTTAAATAAACTTTTGTTTCATATGATAATATGTGTAAACACTTCATACATTGACTCCCCCATCCCCATTACTAGATGGAATTTGAACATCACCAATACCGTTTCAGTGCTTTACCATTTGGCCTCCAAGTGGACTTTACCAAAATCACCCGAAAAGAAGTGAAAGAACTTATCTTTAGTGGATGTGGTAGCATGTGCTTCTTTTTCATTGAAAGGAGAACGTGGTCCTTCTATAATCTACCGAATTTGTTGTCAAAGCCATTGTTTTGCAACAGACCCTATTCCTTGCCAACTGAATACATAGAGTCACGCAACGCGCCCTTGCTTTGACCCACTTACCCTTATCTTCTTCGCCACCGCGTATGGAAAGCCTTTCCTTTGCTTGACATGAAGGCCTCTTTACTTTGACTAAACACTAGCTTCTCTTGTTTCTTTACTTTTCCTTTTCCCTATACTTGCTATCCGTGTCGTGGCTATTTCTACTACTCGAATGCCTGACCTAGCCAACTACTCCCTGAAAACTCGAACAAGCAAATATATATCTTTACTTGTATAAACCTATCACACAGAAATAGAAACACCTGGTTATTCCTTAACATTGTTTTAGCCAAGAACTCTTCTACCTCCAATAAGACTTTTTTCCCCATATCCCCGATCGGATCCACCCACGTCCTGCCACTTCCACCTTAAGGCCAAACCATCGCCCTACTTTGCCATACCATAAAATTGATCCTGGCATAAATAACTCTACTCTATCTATTTGTACATGCAGCTTGAGTTCTATGACCTCGAAATCTGACTCTCCTCTTCAGGAGCCTCAGTCGTGAGTGGTTGTTTTCTTGTACTGGAAAATGGGTCCCTGAAAACAATACAATGGGGCCTGGAGTTATTTCTTCATTGTACCCAGAGGAATGAATTGAGGATGAGAGTTTCTCTTTTGGTTGGGGTGTGGCGAAAGATGAAGTCTGTTCTGCAAGGGGTTGAGGTTGAATTCTAGACTATATGATATCTTGTGACAAAAAGATGTAAAGGGGATAGATTTGCTAAAATGTGAGTTTCATGTATAATTTATAAATTAAGTAAAATTGAAAGTAGCTAGCTAAATTCTGATAATCAGTCCTCAGCTAAGCTTTAACTATCCTCAATTCTGCACAGAAATCTCTTCACTGGTGACCCTGGCAACAGCTTGACATTTCATCTGATCCACCATCTATGAATAAAAAATTAGTGCACTTGCGGAATAAAATTATACAATGGCGGGAAAAGTTGGCAACTTCAGCAGCTACAAGTGTGCTCCTATTGGCGTTGAAACGCAAACTTATTTAGGAAAGCTAGTTGTCTGTCTAGAAAATAAGTTGCAAGATGTATCGATCTAGTCAGAAAAATCAATGCATTCTTCAAAACTATACATATTAAACGTGTTTTCTCTTCATAGGTCAAGTGGATTAGGGTTTTTGGCTCGGACTTCGCGACATTCACCGAGGATCAAGAAATGCTCATATCAATGGATAAAACATTTTACTATATTGAGGGAATTTTTTTCAGGGGGTTGAAGGGGGGCTTTTTCAGAATGGGCGGTCTTCGTTCAACGCCTCCTCGATGTTGTACTCTGATGTACAGTAGCAAGAGTGATATATAGGGAGGGCCTGAACTTTGGCTGACTGACCAGGTGGGTTTAAGCATCGGGTTCATAAAATCCCAACCCACGCGTGTTTATTGTGCGCCCATTCCCTTTGTCATCCACATTAGCCATTGGATCTGAGATCTGTGGATCGTATTAATCAAAGTTATTTTATCATTAAGCAAAAAAGTGTAAAGGGAGCGCATTTACTTTATAAAAGAGTTTATGAGAACCATCCGACTCCCTAAGGAAATGAGTATACGTTTCCAACCCTCCAACCCTTTTTTTAACCTTCTATAGGAGTGGGAGGATGATGAGCTTATTGGAGAAGAAAGCACTGGTGATGTACAAACAAGCTGAAGCAAAGTGGGGTAACAGATTCAGTCCACTGGAAAGGGAGAGAGGTGCTGAGACAGGGATGAGTGCTCTGGCTACCCCGTATGAGTATACTGGTCAGAGGGGATCTACTAGTCCTAGATCTTGCGTTTAACTATCCTTCGGGGCCAGTGCTATCAGATTCCACTAAATTGACTAGTGAAAAAACCCGTACTAGACTCCAACTACTAGTACCTGATCAGTAGGTGTTGGTTTCGGACTAAAGTACCGAATAAAACAGAAAATGACACCCTCACCTTCTTATCTCGACAAATGCTCGAAACTCGCGACTGCATGCCCTAAGATGTAGACACCCTCAAGATGCTACCACTCTCAACCAGACATGAATCTCGACAAGGGAGACAAAGGATCGACTCGCCCCCGTATCAATCAGTGTGTAAGTAGGACACCCAAATATTAGAAGCGTACCTGCTATCAGATAAGGCAGGATCCTCATGGTCGGCTACGTGCTGCACTTCAACGTATTCCTGGTCTGCTACATCCTCCATAATCTTCACAGCCTTTATTCTAGCCCTCTGCTGAGTCCTAGTCCTACCACCTCCCCTCTTTTCAGTCGGAGTACCACGACCACGTGACTGGGCTTTCCCCACCAACTCACTCTCTTAAGCCAAATCCCTCTAAAATCAGGGAGTCCATTGCTTACGCACTTGAAAGTGGATCAAAGGAAAAAATTAGTTTGAAAAACCAAAGGCAGTTACTTACAGAAGCAGAAGAAGTTTTCACCAACGCGCAAGACTTGCCTAATTTGCTAATATTCTAGAGTCAAAAGCGGGCAGAACCTAACCTATAAGACAAAATTGACACGATGCACTATTTTCATTTTATGTAGCGAGCCGGAATCGAACCAGCGCTTGAAGCAAAGAAGTCCACCTTTTCGCTACTTTGGTAACCCGGTTCACCACTCAAATGGCTACATCCGGGGCGGACTCTTCCCCATCACCGACAAAATAGACTATTATATTTGTAGATGACCTTCCCTTCTATTTCCTTCTAAATCATTTACAGGTGGTGGGGCCATCTATGACGGAAAATGTCATGCAATTCTAGGGGATTCGCCCTAATGAATTGTAGCAATTCTTTCAATTCTTTTATGGAGAATGACTCTACCTCAAAATCATCCCCCATCATTTTTTGAACTATACCCGTTAAATATGATTGAGGCAAAAACTCCTTGTACATCTGTATCCATGGATTTTTGTCGATGATGTATTTCCGGAATTGCCGCAAAAGTTCCTCTTCAATTTCTTGCAGTAAAGATGCTTGTTGCGCCTCAGCTGCAGGAAAAATTTAAGAAGAAGGGGCAGCCCCGCCCCCAGCGGAGTTACTCGGGCCAGCCTCCCCTTGTAGCTGGAGTAGACTAGTAGTAGTTTCCGCCACTGAGTTAACGTCACGCCCCAAAGTTTCCGCTATTTGATCAGCCGGAAGGTAGGGCATGACGGCTAAAAATAACTCGTTAGCCGCAGTATGCATACCCCGAGTCTTGGGAACCCGAAGTGATTTAGAAAAATTCGATGGTGATCGGTCATGGTATCCATAACGTTGCGTCTTTTTCGGCCAAATCCTGATTTCGTTTTGCTTCTCCCGGTCGATCGACTCGACTCTTTTCCCTGCCCCCCGTACCGCTGATTCTGATTAGTGGATTAAGAAAGGGGGAAGCAGAGGAAGAACACTCTGATCCACCATTCGAAACAGACGAAGGCGACCAAACGGAATAGGCAAATAGCAATCGAGTAAATTGTAGCGCCAAAGAAGAATTCAATAAAGGAATTGGCTCACCAATTGGAAATTGTTTCATTCATATAGCTGCAAAAGTATCACCTTTGCACATAGGGAATCCTACTTAACTAAATCAATTCCTTTCCAGCGGCAAGCAAGTGGAACGAACTCGTCTCGTATGAATCGCAGGCAGGGAGGTAGGCTTTTAGGAAACTGGAATGATTGGGTGGCGGAGCAGTAGGTGGTTTAAGAAAGCAAGAAGGTTTCGTCAGCTGCCCCCTATCACTCGTACTAGGCTTTGCCAAATCCAGAAACGAGGAAAGGAATAAGTCGAGAAGAAGCGGAAGCAGGGAAGCGGGTAGCGGGAATCGAGCCCGCATCGTTAGCTTGTAGGGTAGTTGCACGCCGTTCATCAGTGCTCATTAATTGATTCTCAGCAGAATCACCACCCGAGCTCAGATCAAGTTCATCAGCTGAAGGAAGGCAATCTGTAAACTAGTAAAGCCCTTGAGCATGGAAGGAATGATACGAAAATAGCGAATTTGCTTATTAGGAGTAGAAGCACTTTTCGATAGTAAGATAGATATAGATCTAAAGGGCCTAGCAGTTCTTACAATACCACTAGTAATAGATAGGATACCTTACGGAGATACCTTGAAAAAAAGACTAGTTAGAGTTTCTCAAAAAAGCTTAGGAAAGCAGGTTTAGGAAAGGCAGTTTCACCAGTGTCTAAGTAAGAAAAGTAAAGTTAGTCATCTAAGGAAAGCCTTGGGCGAAAGAAAAACCCTTTTCTCTGCGCATATTCCCTTTCTAGAGTATTCTACTGTAAATAACTATCCTTTAGTTTCCTAAATCCCTTTTGCCGCCTCAAGTAAAGTAGAATATCATAAGTAGTAGATGCTACTGAAAGAGGTATGTCATAATCATAAGTAGTTACTTCTTCCATTTTGACTGTAATAGAGTTAAAGTAGTTGATAGCGCCAGTCTAAGTAGTTATCTCTGTTCTCTTTCGGAGATGTAGTAAACTATGCGTAAGCTGTATTTGACTATGGATAAGGAATAGTTCTTGCCTATCTATCCGGAGTATTTGCCTATTCCTAAGTAGTTATTGACTATCCATAACCTTTTTCAGAGACAAACCCATAGGAGACAGGTATCGATGCTTGCCAGCAGGAGAAAGATCACTAGGTTCAGTCTCTGATCTGATCAATAGGGTTCCCTAGGTACATTCCGTTTTCTGGAAATCCAGCAGGGATAGTAGCTCCCTTTTCGAGGGCAAAAAAACAAGTTAGGCTATCCGAGATTTTCTCTTTTTTCCAGCTTTTTGGAGTGAAAATAAGGAGTGCCCGGCCATCTAAAGTGCCAGTCTCAGTTCCCCTCCAGGCTGCAGGGTAAAGGGCAGACACAGGTTCAGAGCGAGGGGAAAGGATCAAGGGTGCGTAGTATGCTTCTTACCCGCTTTATCTGCTAGGTCTAGGATTGGTTTTGTTAACTAGAGATCTTTTCCTGGGCGTTTACACCTCTTCCATTTAGAAGCAAAGCTCATTTTCGAGTACTAAGCATAGCATATATATTACTTGCTACTTGCCAATATGTAGATAAGTGAGTGTAAAAAGTCAATGTCCGACCGTGGCTATTGAATCGTCGAGGTTGTGTTAGTGAGCTGCTGTATGAAACCCTCGAATCCCACCCTCCTATTATAGTTATGATGAGGCTAATCATTATCACGATTTATCTCAGTTTGGAGAGCTTATTTCAAGCCAGAAGCAAACAAATGCTGTTAAACTGCTCCCAGGATATGGTGTTCCTGGATGAGCCCCAGTTTCAGGGGATGCTGCTGAAAGTTCACCTGTTCTAGTTGGTGTACATGCCCGAAGGGAAGGACCAGAGGTATCAGATATGTAAATCTACCTGTTGCCCCAACATGTTCGGGGATAAACCCGATAAAAGAGAAATCCACGAATGATCCGACATTGGATCGAAACCTGCAAGCGTGTAGCGAGTAAGTTGAATCCTCGGGCTCCGAAAGAACCGAGTTCAAACCCTACCTATGGTCTTCTTGACCAATCAAGCCAACCTTCTCAACCTGGATATGACCCAAGGAACGTTCTATTAGAACCAGCATGTGATAAAAAGGGGTAATTATCATGCAAGAAGCGATTCAATTGTGAATTCACAACAAGTAGTTAGCGATCAATAGTTTAACAAGACAATGCCTACTCAAGACCAAAGTGCATTAAAGTTGTTGAATGTGAAGTCCTCTCTCTCTTTATTATATACGAGATAGGGTTAACCCGCTCTGTCTCTTAAGAATCAATTCCTTTAGAGGATTCCTCAATCAGGAAATCCGGATAGTGAAGACAGGAAAACTCAAATACGAATGAAAGAAGTAGGACTTCTTGAAATCCGGACTACAATCTTCAGACTACGAGTTCCCTTCTCTAAACTACTTGTCTCATTGGGAATACCCTCTTATGGAGGGCTAGATTCCGTAGTGGAGTTGACTTAGCTAAATTAGCAACTTATCGATCTGCTGTAGCTTTTCAAATCCACTCTAACCGAACTATGTTAATTATGGAATACCAAATATACGTATTTAGAATTCTTTTAAGTCAGGACAGTTCAAAGGCACGAGAGATAAGGAAAACAGAAAAGCTTATCAAACCAGAGTAGGAATTCGATCAATCGCTATCAATGCCAGGAGGCAGATCAAGATTCATGGGAACGAGAACCTTTTTCCGAGAAGAGTCAAGCGAGGGATAGGATAGATGAATAGGTTTAAGCCTTTATCCGCTTTTAGGGATTCATTTACAATTTCTAAGGCTTCGTTTTTCTCCGGCAAGCTGCTAGGGAAGCATTTATTCCCAAGCGATAGGGCTTATAGTTCAGATTGATGCCTTAGTCCACTCGGAAGATAGAACTAATAATGGAAAAAGATATGCTTAAGAACTCCAACAGTAAGTTGATCAGTTACTATCGGTAGGGACGGGAGACAAAACTGCCACTGATGGGAAAGCGATAAGAAGCCCGAAAGCGATTCTTACACAAGATACGATGACAGGAAAGGAGTTCGATCAGGAATGGAACCGGAGAATATGAAATTGGCTCTCGACCCAGGCCTTGCTTTGTTTACCTGTCCTATCGTATCGAATAAGGTTTCCTAGCCTAGCTCCATAATGGAGAGAATGCCCTTACTTGGAATCTCAAGCATTCTTCTTCACTTGCAAACTTGCATCAAGATCAAAGAGCTTATTCGATGCCATCTTCATTACTTCCCTAAGAAAGAGGTTAATTATCAAGTATATAGCCAGAGGATGAAATACCTTATTTTCTTTTCCAACCACAACAAACTAGATTTGATACGTCAATTTCTTTCGAGTCAGAAAGGGAGCTCATTAGTCCTTTTCTAAATATAGTCAGACAAAGCTGCAGACAGGCAGGGACAGATGCTATTATATTAGTATAAAGAAGGGGTGGGTCTAGAAGCTTCACCTCCGACCTGTGCTATCCATTCTAGTGCGCCGCTTTTCCCAACTCCACGGGTCCTCCCGCACCAACCAAAATCAAGTGAAAGAAGCCCTCTAACCCACTCTTCTTTCCCTTTCCTTTTTTTCTGCTAGCGAGCATACTTCGCTTGTCACGAGCCGGATTCGAACCGGCGCTTTCCATTCCGGATGCATGGTCCGGATAGAGAAGAAACCTTTATGATCGCGGCTTTGGTGACGCAGTTCCAGAGGGGGGTCTACCTCTCTACATCTGCGGCTCCGTCGGCCACCGAATCCAGCAACTTCGAACCACTTCTGCCCTTATAAGCAGCCCCATTTCTGAAAAAAACTTGTGCCGACATAGTGGGAAAGTGGTAGTTTTTTCATTTTGCTTGTAAATCGGCTCTTTTTGGCATCCCAGTTCTGCACTTTTTCATCTCGCCTAGTGGAACTTGAGGCTTTTTCCAGTATCTTTATCCAGCAGCAGGACTTTCACTACTTTCCCCTTCCCCGAGTAAAGCTAGTGTTAAGAGACTGGATTGTAGAAGTGTTGACTGACTTGACTGGAAATAGAATATGGAAAGACTGATGGACTGGCTGAAGTGGCTATTGACTTAAGTGGCTATTTCCTGATTCCGATATGGCGTCCTGAATCCGATATTGCTTGATTGTCTGTTGATGCCCAGCCGAAGAAGTGACTTGCTTAACGCAGCAATTTGGGTTTTCTTGTGTGAATGCTCTCCACCTCCGCTTGACACTCTCGTAGTAGATCATAAGAGAAGTCTTCTTTCAAGAAATTCGTATAGAAAGATGGACTCGCTCGAGACCTTGGCTTCAAGCAATCGATTGAATCTGGGTTCCATTGCTTATCCTTCCTGGCTATAGTCTCTCTTGTGCCTTCGGCAGTTCAGTTAAAGATTTCTGTATCAGAAGTTTGTTTCCCCATTTGCTCAAAGAACGCATAAAACCTGTTCCCTCACCGTATCAAAAGATCAAGCAGAAGAGTCCTCTTCTTCAAGAAGAGTTTTTCATTTCACTCTTCCGCAGCAATGCCCGGACAAGAAAACAATATGAGCAAATCCGCAAAACAATATCATAGCAAACGGTATGTGCTGGTTGGATAGAGCAATCAGTAGTTGACGTTCGAACCTCTCTCTAGTAGACTTTAGATTCAGTCGTCCGTTTGTTTTGTTTTGAATTGACATGGAGAAATCTTTCTCGCGTTCCCTTAATTCAGGAATAGGTGGCGAAGGCTACTTGTTCCTTGGCGGACTATATATAAAGGAAAGGGTTATTTTTCCTTTACGGCAATAAGAGTTGATTCCCTTGCTTGTAGTTTTTGATCGATGGAGTGTATTTAACATATTTCAGAGTGGTTAGGAGAGAGAATCAATGTTTAGTAGTAGGCCCGGTTCACCAGGTTCTACCACTGTTGGAAAAGGGGTGCTTCGGATTGGGAGTAACCACTAGTGAAAGGGCAAAGGGGGGAAGGACATATTCATAGGAAAGAGGGATGCCTACAAAAAATCAATTGATTCGTCAACACTTTTCACATAGGATGCCCCAGGAAAAAACAACGGCCGAGACTGATAGGCCTGGGCTTGCGGGTGCAGGCAGTTTCCAATTCAAGAACTTCGTACAGAGCATCTCGGAGGAATATAAACAATGTTCACGGAAAAAGAAGAGAGATTTTATCCATGTCTTACTGATGAAAAATAAGACCTTTGTGACCGTGACAGATGCAGGGGGGAATAAAAAGACTGGGGCCTCCGCAGGTTGTTTGGAGGAAAGAAAAGGGCGGTCTCGTCTTTCTCGATATGCTGCTGAAGCAACTGCGGAACATGTCGGGCGATCCGCCAGAAAGATGGGTTTAAAGTCAGTTGTCATGAAAGTGAAAGGATCTACTTATTTCAAGAAAAAGAAGAAAGTGATCTTGAGCTGGAGAGAAGGTTTTCGAGGTGAAAGAGTAGGAGATCAATCTCCTATTATGTACATCCACGATGTGACCCAACTTCCACATAATGGATGCCGACTCCCCAAAAAACGTCGTGTTCAAATAGTTCCAACCATTTTAGAATCCCCATTTCCACTTGACAAGAAAGAATTCCGGAAAAATCTGACTCGGAAGGGAGGCTAGACTAATTGACTGAGCGAGACTCCATCCAACTATTCTGCATCCATCTAGCAAAGCCGCGTGAGTGAAGCACCCTCCACTTTGTAGTTAAGGCGAAGCTCCATTGGTTACGTGAGGATCCCGTTCTATTGAGCCTTCCCACTTATCCTCAAAACAACTCAGTCAGATTAGGACCTCAAGCTATCACCTCGACGTTTTGAGCTAACCTATGAGGCGGCGTTTTTTCAGCTACGTCTGCTTACGCTCCAGTTGTCGGGGGGTTAGCTGACTTGCTGCTTTCTTTCTCTCCTTACCGCTCACGCTAGCCTATGTGCGTTTTGATGCTTGTTTAGGATTGGAGTAAGCAGCAATAATGATTTCTTTTAACCGGGCATGGCCTTACTTTCGCGTAACACAATCCAGCTTGTCACGCAGAAACTAAACAGCAAGGTTCATCTTCGACCTGCAACTGCAGCAAGAAAGAGGTGGAAAGCACTTCTTTTTTAGGTTATGAAGCCCGATGTGCTAGCGCTTGTGACCCAAGCCTGATGTGACTGACTAATAAGAAAGTGATAGGAGTCGTGCTCGGCTTTCTTTCTTTTTTTCCAAGGATATTCTTATTCACTTATCTTAAAAATGAAAAAACAAAAGCTTTACATCATCTTTACTTAATATAGAATCTTTACTTAATATAGACGGAACCGAGACCTTGACTTCTTCTTAATTTGCTTCGGTTGTCCTCTTCGCTAACCAGAGTATACCACTATTTCTAACCTTTTTCAGAGACAAACCCATAGGAGACAAGGGATGAATGGCAGCTATCGAACGAACTTTGAAGAAAAGAGCAAACCCTGCCTGGATGACTGGAACTAAGGGATCGACCACACGGCCTAACATGGCCCTTCCTTCCCGGAAAGAACAACCCGTACTTCCCCCTCCCCGAAGTGATAGCAGGGCTAGGCTCATCATAGGGCTTCTTCTATTGGCTTGACGAGGGAGTCAAGAGAGTGCAGCAGGAAGCATCAAAGGAGGAAGCTGCTGAAGAACGTTTACTATTCGGATTGATGAAAATCGGATTCATGCCCAGAAGAGGATGCTCTATCTGCTCTCGAAGCAGTCGTCAGCCTAAGGTCAGGTTTTAAATCCTTAGGTTGAGCCTAGCCCTTTTTCGGAATAGAATGCGAAGAAAATGGACAAAAATCCCGCCGTGAAAGTGGCACAAACCAGGATATCCTATTGTTTGGAAAAAGGCATTAGCCAATCCCAGGAACGGAGCGTAGAAGGTATATGAGTTCGACACTCGGTTAGCCCATAAGCTTTAAGGAGGAGAAGACTAGCTGGCATTGGCTCTTTGCTTTAGGGACAGTCGATCAAGGGGATGACGGAAAATGGCGGAGAATGTAGAAGATAGCCACAGACAAAGGCTTTCGGCAAAGAAGGTTACGGCAGAATAAGCTGTGAGGTTTGGATTGGACAAAGCACAAAAATTCCTTTCTATTTTACACTAGAATACAAGGATCTGGTGAATACGCCCGGTTCATTGGCCAGGAATGAGAGCTGGTGCTCTACAGGGGATGTTTGAAGGACATATCTAACTAATATAGACTCCGCTGCTATTGAATCTAGGACTGATTGCCCATTTCCAAAAGTGGAAGGTGCCGCAAGATTAGGTTTTTACAGTTCAAATAATACATTGTCCGCTTGGAAGGGCTTGGTTTTTCAGAGGGAGCAGTTTGGCATTGTGGTGGAAGCCAGCATGGAGAAGCAAACTGTAGTGATGCATAGCATGGATTGCTTGAGCGAGGCCAAGTTCAATCTAGAAGAGTATGGCCTGACTATTCTAGAGGATTGTGCGATAGTATTGCGGAATACTGAGCAGAGGCTGGAACAACCCATAGAAGTGTAGGGGCTGCTTCAACCAGGCGTACCCGTATCCATTGATTTACCTCCTCTAGATGAGTCTTGAACTTTGCTGACAATAGCACAAATTGACACATCTGCTGATAGGCGAGTGAATGAGGAGTATCCACCGGTATAAATCGTAGGAACTCTTTGGAAGAACGAATAACCACTGGGATAAAATGCCCCAATGGAGCTTACGTTCTGAATATATCCTCCTTGCTCGTAAGCAGGAAAGATGATATTTCTCCAAACTGAAATTAACATAAGATCATCGGTTCACGAAGGGTAGAAGAATAAGTATGGCATAGACATTTCCAAAATATCAATCTAGTTCAGTCACAAGGGCGGTGAGTGGTTCTCTTTCGCTGAAGCTGTGTCCGTGGCATCGATATATGAAGATTGTCCGTCAGTCTGCTCCCAAGGAGTAGTAAATAAATGTAAATCCAGGCTGTCGAGTAAACCGAATTGGCCAAATGTATCTATCAAGAAATCCAACTTGTCCCAATAAAGAAAGTCTAGAGGAAGGAGCAAAGTAAGAAGAAGCCAAAAAAGGGGCTGCCCGCCTCGAGCAGTAAGGTATGTCTAAGCTGCTTGTGGTCAAATCGTTGCCAGTCGGTGATGATGAAGATTCTGAAGTGGTTTAGTAACCGTCCCCAAAACCAAATGGTGTGGGTAAAAGCAGCGGCGTAAATCAGGCGCTTTTGAGAAGAAGAAAACGAAACAAAACGATGAGATAGGAATTCCGATTTCAACGTTGGATTGGATTCAGGACAAATGTGTCGTTAAGGGTTTTCATTTATCCTATCTTTTCCTGGAACATCTAAATGCTTTTCTTTTCAACTTGTCCAAATCTATCATATATGTATGTCTAATCGGCGCTGTATGGATCGTAATCCTCTCCTGAGTATCCTCACCAGTCCCTATCCTTTTATTAAAGAAGATGCCACGTCTGGTTTCACTAATTCCTATCATTCTTCTTTTCTCGGCTATAGATATGACAATGTTCCGGCCTTCTTTTCCTTTTCTCGTTAATTCCTTCAACGACGGCTAGTTGGATATGAGAACATTCAAATAGAATGGAGCATAAGCAGACAACTAGACTCTATTTATTGAATTGACAGCGTGAAAGTCCTCCACTCCTGTCTAGTAAGGTTCAAGCTATAGTAGCTGGGCCTGTAGTTAATGGATATTAGAGTAAGTAACTAGCCTTCTAGGAAAAAACACTCGATTGTAGTGTAAATAGTTGACTAGTGGTGGACGTTCAGGAGTTTGACTAGCCAATGCTAAACTAGATATTGCACCATTTCTAATAACATCAGTTACTAGTGGCACTATTTCATTGAGTGACGTTATAGTATATATTTTTTTTTGTTGAAGCAGATAGTGTAGTTCATTGGTTGCATCTAGTGTAAATTGCTTCCTTATAAAATAGTATATAGCTAGCTGTAGTAGAAATGGGGTAGTGCATTGACCTTACTCAGTTTATTAGTGCGCTTGCTTGCAGAGAGTAAATGGCTGTAGTGAAACTCCGTGACTAGGTGATAGCTTGAGTAGGAGGAAATAGTGGCATGGGACTAATATACTAGAAAGTGTAAATAGTGAGTTTCTAGTTCCGTAGAAGAAGCTGTTTTTATCGAGGAAGCATGTTTTCTCGGGGAAGACAGGCTTTCTCGGGTAAAGTAAAGAGGATTTCCAACAGGTCGAAAAATAGCTCTTAGTCATCCAACAACGGTTAAGACTAGAGGAACGTAAGAAGATCAGTCCCAGAGCTGATTCAATAGCTGCTCCCATCCGTTTAAGAAAGGAAAGAAGGGATGGCATTCAATCAAGCCTTCGTCCTTAGAGAAACTTCCTTGAACAGCCACCGCCCCTGGCATCTCCTCTGTAAACTGGATCTCTTCTCTTAGGTTAAACAACCGAATCTCCTAGCTCTCGATCAAACCCTTATCCCAATCGACATCCGGAAAGGAAGCCATCGAAATCGTCCGATTTTTGCATGAAAGGCGATATTAATCGTTCAATTTCATTCACTCGCAGATCAGCTTCCAGGTCTGCTTCGGCCAATGGTGCTGTTTGAAGCTTTCTTTCTAAGGAACCAAAAGAGGTGGGTAAGACAAGCTATAGAGATGTTCCACAAACATCTTACTTGAAGCTCTGTTCCGAGTGCACTAAGCGAAGAGGCAACTCGAGGACCTACCAATAAGGTACCGGCAGTACCTAGCCAGATGAACAAGCTCCTTCCAAAGGCTATAGCTCTTTTCCCACCCACATCCCTGGATAAGGGGTCTCTCACTCAGCTTTCAAAATGTCTGTTTACACAAACAGCTTCTTTAGTGGTGCCATTTGCAACTAAAATAACAGATGATAGGATCAAACCCGCCTTCCCCTACATTCAGGTCTTGTGAACGGAGTCGAGATAGGGTATGGACAGTCTCCCATAACAAGAATAGGAATAGGCGAGCCTTCCCGATGTGTTTGATTTCCTACTATCGAAAGAAGGCTTCTATCACGAGTTTAGGTCCTTTTCAACGGGTCATAAAATCTTCCATTTTGAGGTTTGAAAACGAGCTTCTGGCAAAGCATCGGGAGGGAGTGTCATTGACCCATTCCTACAGCTTCTTTGATTCATCAATTCCCATCTATGAATTATGGATCCAATTCGGTATCTTGCGTAGGAATTCATGTTGTCAACGAGGATCTTAGCCCCTTCTTGTTGTTTTCCCAGCCAACTGTCAAATGCAAATCCAAAAAAAGGAATGCCTTTGAGAGAAGAATGTAGGAACGAAGCTTCCCGGAGTCCTTCGATTCATCCCAAGTCGTCGAGAAAGACCTTGTTTTCGTTCTCTCACCAACAACTAGGCTAGCGAGTGCCTTCCTTTTCTTGTGCCTATTGCTTCTGTGCCCGTTCGTGCTTCTTGCGATAGGAATTTCGGGCTTTCCTGCGGGTGTGCCGGTGTGGATTCTGTGTAGTTCGATTACAGTCTGGACTTTTAGTCTTTACTGAAACCGCCAGTCGTACCCTTGGGTATATGCCGTTCAAGAAAGAATATAATGATTTTTGGATACGGTGTATTACGAAAGTTGTATGACTTGGTGAGAATGGCTAAGGATCCCTTCCTTTCGGCCTGATCTTAGGCCCTTACATACCCTCCTATCAATCAAACCTATTCATAGGGATTCCGCTACCTTTATTGGACTCATATCTGTATGGCTTTTTCTAAAAAGACAATAACGTCAACGGATGTTCGAATTCTACAGCATCCTCCGTCATTGTCTGGAACGAGAATGAATTATTCTGACTTATTCGTGAACCGGAAAGATTGAGGGCTTATCCTAATGAAATTATGGCATCGTAGGAATCAAGTTCACCAGAAAGAAGAGATGATGTCAGGTGCGTAGACCAATGATGGAACATGGGCTGACGTCGAATGCCACATACATCTGGACGAGAGATTTGATCCACCAACTTGACCTGGGGATAAGGCACTCCGGAGATGTTACGCTGTGCCCTCTCCCATAGAGCAACCCAAGCTCGAGAGTTCGCCTATTACCACCGCCCTGCTATCACTTCTGAGAAGCGAGCACCTGTTTTTCTAAAAAGGAAGCGGCACCCATGGAGTAAGGTGACTCGAACAACCCCAACCCAACTCCAAGCCGTAGTGTGAAATCCCAACCAGATTACTTCGATTCGCTTCCGATGCTCCGTCTCAGGCCGCCCTGTAGAGCTTGACTCCTGCATGAAACAATCCAGGGTCAAACGAAGATACTTGTTAGCCTAGCCCCATGTGTATCCGTAGCCTTCCCTGTTTTGAGAATCTCCTATTTCTTCGTAGCACGTGTGTCCTTCGTATGTTCCGTCGCCTGTTCCTGGATAAGTAGATTTGGATTTTCTACCAACCAAGTAGAATCAGCCTGAGAATCAGCTGCTGAGAATGCAGGGCACCCAGCTTTTGACCTCTGCCCGTGTCATCGCCTTATGAGCAGTCGAAATATACGTTTTGCTTACTGTCACGTGGTCCGTCTCCTCACTCAACTTCAGAATCAAACCACCTTCCGGCTTCGTACTACTACTACCTCCTAGGTCGTCGTTCTTTCCATTGCTTCATTTCACTTAGAAGCTAGCTAGACTTCTTCATCCATCTTCCCTATCTATCTGTATGTAGGCGGGGATTCACTAAATCCTTCTTTTTTCCTTATGACCTGCAGCGTCCCGTCTCTCTCGTCTGCTTGAAACGGAAACAGAAACAGCCCCCTTCTCTCGAACATCCATCCCTCCCAAAGCAAAGCCTACGCCTCCTAATGTGGAGTGGAATCAGCCACTCATTCCCCTCCTGCTGATCCTGAAGTCGATAGTTGTCTTTCGCGCTCTTTCATCTATCTTTGTTTGTAGGGCGACCAACTAAAGAGTCTAATTCCATATCGACTTTCACTTTAAGGAGGGAGCTAGATAAATTCCGTAACACGGTAAGGAGCGAGCGATAGCAGCGAGCCGATCAAAGCGATCTAGAGTGAAAAAAACTACTACTTAATATTGGGCTTGCATATTCTTGAGAGTAGTATATAGATTCTTCCCTGGCTTGATTATTGTTTTTTCAGCTTTCCTTTGGTCTTCAACTCTAATAGGCAACCCTCGCCTCATTGAGGAGGAACTTTGGTCGGAGCATTCTTGATCTACAATCAATCGGAGTGAGGAAACTTCAAGTACTGTAGACTGAACAAGAGTGATAGTAGACAGTGAATAAATGAGATGGGCACATCAGGTTGCACGCCTGCCCCGGCTAAGAGGTACTACCTTCTCCCATAGCACTATCCTAAAGAATCAAGAAAGCGGATAGGTGACTAGTTCCTTGTACGTATCAGCTATATGCTAATTATGGATGAAAGGAGAGGAGCCAATATACATCCTAGTTCATGAGGAGTCAATATACATCCTAGTTCATTCGGAAATGTCTAACAAGGGACTCTTTCGGAAATGTCTAACAAGGGACTCTTTGTTCACTGCAATACATCCTTGTGCCAAAGTGCACAGCTAAAGTCAAAGGAGCGTATCAGCCACACGTCACCAGTCTCCAAGAAGGGGAGAGTTGTTGATTCACATTGCTTCCTTGGGTGCTAACTACATCAAAGCACTTGTTGAGTGACTACTTCGGCTATGCGAGCTACATGAGATAGACGAGGGAATGAGCCCTACAGTGCTGCGGACCGCACTCAGAGACCATTTGGAAAGAATAGCTGCACTCTTACACATAATCACATACTTGAGCATAGGGCTTTAACAGATAAACGACACAATACTTAATGCAGTAAAACAAGAGGAAAAGTGCACTATAAGTCTTGGTATCGATTAGAGGATTTGATTGAGCGGGAGTATTTCAAGGATCCATATCTGGGGTTGAGAATAGCAGTAGTGGAATTTCAAGAACCTTACCTCCGATGTCAGGACACTCCGGTTATAGCTTTGGCCGTAATGAGACTACTCATAAAGTACGTGTACAATACTGGATTTAAGTATGGGAAGTTTACTATAGGATATAACATAATAAGAGCAAGCGGAGAACCTGTGTCCTTTATCATAGGTCATGCTATTTCATTGGCAGATTCAAGTGGGAATGCTGTGCCCAAGATGGATGTCTATGCTATGATTGAGAAAAATAGAATTCAAAAAGCGGAAGAATACGAGAAGGATTTATTAAAGGGTGTATACATTCGAGTCTACCTGCTTGGTAGGCATGAAATCACTGACAAAGAGTTGCCTAGCTCCGATGAAATTGCAAGCTTAATTTGGAAATTAATAGAAGCTGGCATAGGTAGTGGTGAACCACGAGAAGTTAGAGCAAGAGCTCTGGGTAGGTATCGTAGACATCCTGAGTGTATCACGGCATTGAAGCTGAAGAGACAGAAATGTCTTCCTTTCATTGTAGCCGATATAGAGACAGTTATACTTAATAATGTGCATGTACCTTATGCAGCTGGGCTCTTAGTGGTGAATCCGGGGATGATGTGGCTGCCATGGATGATCAAATAGACACATATTTAGTGAGGAATACAATTTGATAATACCTTCCTTTGAAGAAAGGAGTACTAAAATGTTGGTAGATTTTATAGAGCGTATAGCCAAACTGGGATTGAGCTTATGAGTAAGGAAGAGACGAATGGTTACGTATCCTAATCTAGTAGCAGGATCGACAAAGTCCTTTTTCACCCAAGCAAAAGACGGACCTGAGAGTGCGCTCTATGCGGCAGAGAATGACCATGTTGAGGAAGAACTGAGCGAAAAGACCATAAGGCCCATTCTCAACGTCCATTCTACTATGATCACATCGGCGTCATATTTCGAATCCTTCTTTGCTTGTGGGACTCCGAGCGATACCCTCTGAAACTCTCCTTTCCTGATCCTTTGCTTTACATCACCTGCCCTCTCGTTGTAGTCAAGGGAAGAAGAAGATTGGTGTGATAAGCCAGGCAAGACGTTGGTATGAAATACCCTAAGTAAAGAAGGCATGCCCGAGCAATGAAAGAAACCTCTCAACTACAGCTTTGTGAGCCCAAAATCTGCAATCTTAGGTTCAAAATCACTCCCCAACCAACCCACCGAACTAACTCCATACGTTCATCATTCTGTACGCCTATCTTAACAAAGGGCTAGGCCAGACCCTCTAAACTAAGTGTCTCTTCGCTAGAAAAAAGTCAGTCCTGATCAAAAGTAGTCCTATATGAAGGTTCAGTCTCTTTGCCCTCTGTACCGTACCCTGGTATTTAAGCATGTGAAGCTCTTTGACCAAAGATAGGGTAAAACGTGTAGTATCCGGAAAGCCTATAAGTTCTACCTAGTTGGCTGGTAGAGGTATTTCCAAAGTTCATCCTTTATTTAGCCCGACACGTCCTTTCTGCTAGTTAACTGTTCGCATTGCTACTGTCAAAGAGGAGGTTCCCAAGAGAGAAGAAAGAGTAGCTTGTAGAGCAGGGAAAATGTGCCGAAGAGAGTGGTTTAGGCTTCCGGGCTCACAGACTTTGCTAACTAAATCCCAGGGAAAGGCTTACTAAAAGGAGGAAGGTAACTTTCAACCCGGTCAAAAGATCTCACTAGGGAGAAAGGGGGAGTGAAAGAGTTGAATACCCACCTACATGAGAAACTAGACTGACTGGCTTTGAGGGAGCTGGTTTTCTAAGGACATCCTTGAGTACCAATGTGCATACTCTTCCTTTCCTGTCTACTTGGTTGGAGAAAGGAGCTATTACGTCGACCATCATCAATGAAAGAGCTAATTCTCGGCTTCATGCTTGGCTTTTTCAAATACCGGGTAAGGTTCTCTCCACTGAGGGGGCTAAATAAAGTAGAAAACGGAACTAGGTCTACTTCCTCGCTTTAGTCTCCTTTTCTTTTCCTAGCTTTTTCACTCCACTGGGCTGAAAAGAGTTGAAGGAAGGTACGAACGGTAAAGAATTTCATTGAGAGGAACTATATGAATTTCCAGAGGAGAAAGCAAGAGAGCTTACATTTCAACTAGCTGCCAAACAAAAAGAACTGTAGGGCGACCAGCCTCTTAGACGAGCATGAACTGAGACAGGACTTCAAATCCTGAAGTGGATTCGAACCAAGGGCCTTTGGCGAGTTCGGAGAACAATGAGTTATAGTAGAGGAAACCTGATCCTAGTCTTTGAAGCAATTAAGCTTTAGGGTTAGGGAATGACTCCTCAACTCGGTTCTTTTAGGGGCACCGCTCCCATGGCGTGCTGAAGGCAAAAAGCCGGAAACGCACGAAGAGAAGACGCAAGTGACTCCTGCCTTGGCTGAGGCAAGGGCTCGAACCTCTATCCCGATCTTGAGCTACAATCCCTGACGTTGGTTGATTTTCCGCGGAGTAGCTTTGGGTCTTAAAGGTATGCAGCAGGGTTGATGGAACCCTATCGAAAAAAGGGGCTTTCAACTTATGAATAGCCTGGATCAACGAAAGATCTGGATAGCGCTAGGTTGTGATACTGATGTCTGATTTTACTCATATACATCCGATAGGGAAGGCCGTGAAGTTTGAACAGCCTCACTTAACCCTGGTTCGGTAACCTTTCTAGCGCCCAGGTATCCATGACCTGTAGATAGAGGCCTACTTTCCGTTGGATACTCCGAATAAAAGAAGAAGTAGTTACCTAATCATACATTTGTCTATACGTCAGATCTCCTTGCGTAGAGGTTAAGGCCTGATGGAGGAAGTCTTTATAAGAGCATGCCGTGGAAGAACTACTACGCTGCAGCCTTGGCTAAGCTGCTTGCCCGAAGCTCTGACCAACTCTGCTCAATCAACTCGGAACAAAAGATAGATAGAACTTCAACCAATGGTGGAGTAAAAACTTGATTGACCCGAGTCAGTGCAATGGGATGTGGCTATTTATCTGCCTCTGAAGCTGGAATGCCTTTAGTGAGGAGGCTACCCGAGGAATCGAAAGGTTTGAAGTGGGATATGGAATGTGATTGGTGATGGATGGTGGTTATGAAATCAGTTCGGGATCATCTCGCATCTAGATCAGTATCCGCATCTAGCTTTGTTGTTGAGGCGGGAGGAGGGAACAAGAGATGGGCATTGTTGAATGGAGAAATCAATGCCTCTCTATGACCGAGACTAGTTTGAGGCGGGTAAGGCTGGTGCTGAGACCGGGTAGTTAGAGGGTGTTAGAAAACGGCCAAATTTCCATCTATCTTTCCCTCCATAATGAATTCCATCAGCATTATATGAGATTGAAATAGAGAATAGAATGGAGTAGGAACACGAAGAACTTATATGTAATCTAAAGCTCTGTAGCGCTCATTCCCTAATAGAAAAAAAACAATTTAATATCCAGCAGCTGCTTTTATTTTCTCTACGAAGATAGTGGCTAGCTAGCTTCTTTGCCAACTTCGAGTGACTGTGACTACTCTTACTGGCCGTAACTCACAGAAGAGGCAGGAAGACTTTTTACTCCAAATTGATAAGCGATCAAACCCTTTGTTGTAACCTTCTCTTGCACCCTTAGGTTCTTTTTCCAATAATGCTAAAAACCAGTGGAATTCACCTCTTCTTGTTGTTTGGTTAAGGATCGAGTGTGGACTTTCGTCTTTATCAACCTGCGGCTAAGGAGAATCAAGCACCATTTAGTGGTTTGTTCTTAGACCGACTCAAGCGATTGAGAGTAAGAACAAGGAGCTACGTACGGGGCGATCTATAAATAAAGAAAGATAAAATCAGTCTTGGGAAGGAAATCTCAGGTTTGGCCATCCCCATTTATGAGCAATATAAGAAAGAGCATGGAGTGCATCCAAGGGTGCTACAAGGCTACAACACTTCATCGCCAACACCAGAGTTCAAAAACAAAGCTGGGGAATGCCATTGATTCAGTTCAGTATCATGGTTTCTTTTTATTGTATTGAAACCATTGAACAGAAAATGGGTAGAAGGATTGCGGGAAGACAGTGAAATTCCTATTGGCAGGTTGGGGTGGTTCCCATTACTAACTCGATCAATCAATCCAGTATTTTATGCCTTCCCCTTACTCGTTCTCCCATCATTCAGTTCCTGGTATGGGGTTGTAGGGAACCGTCAGGACGCACGAGACGAATCGACAGCCTCTGACGCTAGCAGGCGCTGGAGAAAGAGAAGCAATCCCCCTATTCCCACAACTAAGAAGTCAGAAGCGCTGCTACCAACCAGTAAGAGATTGTGCAGAAAGTCGCTAGTGGGTATAGTCTTCTATTGCCATGTACATATCAGCGGGCAGTGGGGTAAGCGCTGGAGTAGGCATTAGCAGTTACTGAAAAAGGGCCAGCGGGCACCGAGCAAGGGACACTGCCCGATTGTGCGGACCGGCCGGGAGCCGAGTCACTAAAGGCCCCTCGTCAAGTATTGCACCGTCATCGTTGACGCCTTTAAGGAAGTTCGCCTGAACTCGTCAGTGCTTAACTACTCCAGAGGTCCTCTGTATCGGGTTCACGCTCGAACCATACCGAAATGTATTGGGAATTTCGTTTTATGCGGGACTACCTGCCAGGTACATACGGACAGACGCACTCAAATCTCGAGTCACGTCCCGACCTACAGCGACCATTTCACCTGGACCGGAAAGAGGCATCTATGAATTGATAAAGACTGCCATAATAATCTAAGAAAAGAAGAATAAAATGAAATATTGAAGCATCATGCCGGGGAATCAATTTTCCCTAGCCCGAGCCGCTTCCCCTGTAGTTGTCAGCTCGTTCTTGACAAATCCGATCGGGTGTTCATAATCTGGAGTAAAAGGATTCGAACCTTTGCATGCCGGTACCAAAAACCGATGCCTTACCACTTGGCTATACTCCAAACGGTCGGTTCCTGGGGAGAGGGGGAAGGGAGAAGCAGGGCTCGAAGAAAACGAGCCGTGCAAGGACGCGGGATATAGCAAGTAAGCTGCAAGGTTTTCCCTTTAGGACCGACTACAACAAGCTCGCGACTCTAACTAATAGAAACAAAGGGTCAGCTCTCTGCTCTATTTGCTTGCAATGCGTTGCCTATCAAAGTCGGCGAACGCTTCCACCCCCTCTTGCCCTTGTTACGCAACACGCCAACAAAGAACCTTGGTTCCGTTGCGCCCTGTATTCCGAGGCGACCATTTCGCGCGGTTCGATCCATTTCCCGATCCGAAAAATCCGATAACGTACCTATATGAGTGGGATGGATGGTAAATCATTTGCAGTCTTTTTCGGCAGGACCTAGACACGGAGGTTCGGGAAGTAGCGCATGACAGCATTCACTGGTGAAAGGACTGGCAGCAGCGAGAGCATCATAGTTGACATGGTCGGAGCTACAGTCCCCATATCCGTCTCTACTCTTTCTGTAATTGACTCCCTCCCGCTCCCAACCAACCTTTTCCTTTGAAATGGTTGAGGGATATGAATCTGGATCCCGATCTTGTCTCACGGACTATCCCGTAGTGGTTCTGTGACCGTCAATTGGATCTATTTCTTTCACACGGTCAACTGGCATTGGTTCAACTAACTGGCTGGCTGCTATTGATATCTGAGCCCGAGCCTTTGCCCCTTTTTGCATGGTCAACGAGTTATGGTCCACCTCCTATCGGCTACTGAAGCCCGAGTATCAAACTACTGAAAGCGGAGGTTCAAATACCTCGGTACCTGCTTGATGGTGCTGGCAGATCAACTACTTGGTCTGGGGGGTTCCGTATCAATCCATGGGGGCTTTAGTCATAGCCCCCGCCTCTGCTTTGTTCCCGCTCTAGGCTTAGACCATCCTTCGTCAGTGCTTCCTGCGCTTCTGATTATGGAGCTGTACGACCTTCCGGGTCAACGAATGAAATGAAACAACTGCCTTTCCCTCTCCCGTCCATCAAAAAGTGTTATTTCCTCCAGCTCCCGACTCCGCTTCTCCCTCCGATGCCGGTGGATTAATTCATTGACAAAACCCATTGATTCCAAGCAAGAAAACGGATGCGCTAACGCGCAACGAGCAAGAGGATGTGCTAACGCGCAACGGCTTTCGCGCTAGTGCGCTCAATCCGTTGCTTGTTCTTGAGCGCTAGTTGCTCAATCCGTTGCTTGTTTGGTTCGAGGTTGAGCTCACCCGCCGCCCTACGTCAGTAGTCTTCCTAACTTCTATTCCCTTTTTTTGCTCTAAGGTAAGGTCCTTCAAGAACAGCATTGCGGTCGCAACGGGGCTCTGGGTGAATATTGTCCGCCCGTATGAGCCGGGCTGTGAATATTTATAGGTCGGGGTCTTTACTGAAAAACCACAATACTACACTACAACAATTTGAAGAAATCCGCAAGTGACTATAATTTGAATTCACTAGTCGTGTTGAGTTGAGGCTTATTTCAATATAACAAATCTGCCAATCCCGATATTCCCACATTTCATTCTGGTCCAGTGTCCATTCCTGAATGAAAGAAATGAGCTTTTTTCTGCGCCCCTTCACTCACTTCTGAATGACTCCTTTAGCACTCCCTTTTTTATATAACAAAATAGAAACTGTTTACCTTTACCATACCTTCCAAGCAAGAGTGTTTTTTGCAAGATTAAGTTATTACTGAACAAAGATAAATTATCATTATAAAGGATGAGATCAATTCGGAAGCGTTTTTTATTATTCTAGCAGACGGAATTTCTTTGGTCTAATTTAGGACGTTGAAATCAATTTTATCTTAGATAATTCTAGCTACGCCCAAGGGGATAATAACGAAATAAAACAGTCCTTTCCTTTTTCTGATCATAGAGGAGCCGTATGAAGCTAAGGTTTCATGTACGGTTTTGCAATAGCGGTGGGAGCTGTGATGTTATTATCGACTATGATTATCTAACAGTTCAAGTACAGTTGATATAGTTGAAGCACAGTCAAAATATGGTTTTTTTGGATGGAATCTTTGGCGTCAGCCTATAGGTTTTCTAGTTTTTCAAATTTATTCTTTGGCCGAATGTGAAAGATTACCCAGAGGGGGAATTAGTTGCAGGTTATCAAACCGAATATTCCGGTATCAAATATGGTTTCTTTTATCTTGTTTCTTACTTATCCTTATTAGTTTCCTCTTTATTTGTAACAGTTCTTTACTTAGGCGGGTGGAATTTCTCTATTCCCTACATATCCACTTTCGAATTTTTCGAAATGAATAAAATGGTTGGAATTTTTGGAATGAAAATGGGTATCCTTATTACATTAACTAAAGCTTATTTATTTCTCTTCATTTCTATCACAATAAGATGGACTTTACCCAGGATGAGATCTGTCATTTAAGTTCGTGAAAGAATGTTCTTCGTTTCGCTGGTAGAACCCCCGCCGACCAACCCCTGTCTTCCTCTTCCTTTCTCT